TTGATGCTATTGCACGAATGATCATAACTATTTCAAGAGAATTTTTTGAAATCGATGGAAAAACTAATGAATTTTGTTGAGAAGTTCTCGGTATGTTGCTCCTCCCACTCTTCCCAGTGAACATCAATTTAATTATTTTTAGATAGTAATAAATAGAAATGACACTTGTAACGAGCGCCACCGAAACTGATGGGTATGAACCAGCTTTCCATCCATGCCAAAAGAGATAGAGTTTACCAAAAAAACCGGATGATGGAGGTATACCCCCTAGGGATGGTGAACGTAAAACCAGAGAAAATGTTAGAACAGGATCCTTCATGTATAATCCTGCGTAATCCCTTATATTATCAGTTCCGGTTCGTAAACCAAATGGGGTGATACGAGCAAAAGTTCCCAAATTCATGAATATATAGATAAACGTATAAGTTATCATACTTGCGTAACCGTTCTCCGAATCTGCGGCAAGTACCCCAATCATGATATATCCAATTTGGCTTATAGAAGGATAAGCTAGCATACGTTTTATGCTTCTTTGAGTAACAGCAATCAGATTTCCTAATATCATGCTAAAAGTAGCTAGTAATCCCACGGCGGCATGCCACTCATTAGATAAGTATGGAAAAATTAGACCGAAGAGTCTTGTAAATAAAGCTGAAGCTGCTACTTTAGAAGTAACAGAAAAAAAAGCAACGACTGGTGTAGGAGAGTCAGAGTCGAAAAGAAGATTTTCGATCTTTCCGCTCATTCAGAACCGTGCATGAAATTTTTACCTCACACGGCTCCTGGTTCGGGAGAGAGTCATAACTGGTATTGCTCCCAGAACCTTCCTCGTGTATGTCTCAAATCCATTTTTTCTTAAAAAATCCAGAATCACTAGATGCGAATGCGAACAATAGTTGTTAACTTTTCGAGGAATCCATCATCATTTGTTTCTATCTCCCGTCAAGTAGTTTTGTCTCAAAATCCTTTTTGCTTGTTTATCCTTTCTTCTTTCTCAAAGAAATTATTTCAACAACTTTTGATAGGCACATGAGACAGACGGAAGAGACAAATTGCGACTTTCTTCGTTCCCAATAGGCACAGCTTTTATTTTAGGGAGACTTTTTAATTTTTTGATCGAATCCACCTCTTCTCGCTTCTCGTAAATAAGCTGATAAAGGGTCTCGTGACTTTTTCTTCCGTCAGGAATCGTAGAAAAATCTGTAGAAATAGATTGAATTCCCAATTCGACATATATTTTAAACAAATTTATCTACCCCTGATTAACAAATTTTGCAAAAAAAATATTTTCTAAAATGAAGACAGAGGGACATGAAGTAAGATGCTAATTTGTTAAAGTTTGCAATTTTACTCTGTTTTGCTCGTACGAGATTTATCATGAAATTCATTGGAATTTGTAGTACGACAAGAGCCCATTATTGATGCAACAACTGGATTTAAAGGAATTTTTATATGTTCCCGCACGCCCACAGGATATAATGAAAATGAAATTTCGCGATTACTAAATATTGCCTAATTATCTGCAACGAATAGATCATTTCTCGGATCCAAACGAATCACACTCCTTCATATACATCAGGAGTCCATTGATGGAATGGAAAGAGGGACAATTTAAAAGCTGTTCCGGCTGTAATAAACGCAACAGAAATGTAAGTGATAGAAACATATTGATTGAGTAAGATTTTACCAACTGTTTCATTAAGCTGAAGCTGCCCGCCAGAAGGTCCATATAACGGGGAAAAACCATATAGTAAAGGGGATGAACTCGCTCCACTCATCGATAAGAATTTCGTACTTGCCTCGTTCGATCTCATATCCCGTTTAGTATATCCGGATAAAAAGCAGGAAGATAAAGCTAGGAATTCCAGAGACACATAAATAGTTACCAAATCATTTGCACAGCTCAGAATCATCCCCCCCAAACCTGCAGTCAACTTAAATAATAAAAATTCGGCCAAAGACACTTTTGAACAGAGTATGTAATCAACCGACGAAGAGACAGATAACAACGAGCAAATGAGTAGGAAAAATCTAAATATATTGCTGAAATCACTGGCATGAAAACGTTCAGAAACAATAAAAAATTCCCACTGACATAATAAAACAATCGCACTCACAAACAAGGATACCAGAGAAATTTTATAAAGAAAAATTTTATTTTTACCCTTGTTTAATAAGTCGATTACAATTATTGCAATTAAGTTTAGAATCAAAATAATTTCTGGTAAAATTTTCAAATTGGCAGGAGTGAAAATTAATTTTGATAAAAGAAATTTGATATCATTCGTGATAGAAATCGAGGTAATGTTTGAGGTTGTGTTATTTCATGTCACACTTTTAAAATAAAAAAAAAAAGATTAGCAAGTTAAAAACTTCCCTATCTATGGAACTGCGTAAAAAGCATTGGCAAGGTACAAAACAAATAACTAACCAATAACTCAATTTGGTAGCGATTCTGAAACAAGCTAAATTTATAAAAAATTACTAGGAAAACCCTTAATTTTATTGAAGCCATATTTATAGTACAATAATTTGTACTAAGACAAACCGGATCAAAGTTGAACGCCAAATCCTCCGATTATTTGAAGATTCAAATTTGCTAAACACGAAAATTTGATTTAGTGTCTCTAATTTGAGTCTACGTCGAAGGAGACGTATTGTACTCCTGTGTTTACCAGCTAACGTACTGTCGCAAGAAATCTGTAATATATATTTCAACCTACGCAATCTATCCTGATTCATTGAAGCGCCATAATACAGGGAAAAGATTTGCCAAAGTTGTAAATATCCATTCAAAATTTCATCATCTGTTAAAGTAGCCCAGGCTGTTTTACCAGCCGGACGCCCACTCATGTTGCAAAATTTATGTTTTGCCAAGATCTTAGTTATTACTGAATTTGGAATCTTAGGATGAAATTTTTTTACATTTAAAATACTAATATACGAACCCGCCAAGGCTTTAATACGGACGCTTTTTGAAACTAATCGAGCAATTGAGGTGTAACCCAAGGATGAGACACAGCTGGTTGATAGTAATTTCAGACGTGATTCGTCAAATTCTGTCCGGTAATGAAAATGATGTTTAAGAAGTGTCGAGAAATAGTAAAGACATTTCTTTACGAAGTAGCGAGTTCCCTCAAAGACTATAATAAATTTGTTCCTATATCTTCCGTAGTGAATGCACGAACTTCGAGTGAAGTGAGAATCGATGCCTGCGGTGTCTGATTTGAATTCATATGCAGAAACATGTCTCTCTTTTCGAATAATGTTGCAACGATCAATAGATGGGAAATAATTGACTCGTGACTTACATATCTCCTTCCATGGAAGCAACAAAAGTAAATCGATCTCAGAGCTATAGAAATTTCGAAATGCAATTTCAAGACTTCCCTTTTGCCTCTCCTTATGGGAAGAAATAGTTTTTCCCCCAAAAATTTTGTATTTAGAAAATACTATTCTTAGCAAATGCAGAAATGAGACATCTTTAATTTGTTGCCGAAACAATCGAATTAGAATCTCCAAATGAAATTTTTGTGGTAAGTCCATTTCTAAAACATGATTAGATTTTGGAAATCTATCTTCCAAAAATAGAAATATCGAATGAATGGACTGTGACATTTTCAAACTACTACTTAAATTATCGCCCATTCGAGGCAAAAAAGATATGCCTAAAGTTAGACATATTATTTTTTTAAGTAGGTGAAAATATAAATCTACGTTTAATCCATCAGTTTAGTTTCGAACAAATCCTGAATTAATAATTTTCAAATAATTATGGTCACGCATGCTACAAATTAAACGTTTGATTGCCACTGTACTCCGTGCACCAGAAGCCAACATGATGTCTGGCCTACGTGATCGCCGTTTATCCTCCATCAAATAAAACTTTTCCTCAAATAAAAGAGGAGATGAGTGTAAGAGATAACCTTTATTGATGTTAAGCTCCTTGTTTTTTTGTAACGAACTAGATTTGGCAAAAGATCCGCAAGTGGCTTTCGTCGCGATAACTCCCAAACAAGCATTGGTATGTTTGATACATAAATTTTTCCGGAAAATCTGAGGTGTTGGCAGTCCCGTCTACATAAAGTCATTCGTGGATTAAATTTTTTTTTAGAACTGAAGCTGTTGTTTTTTGGTAGTATCAATTTTTTTTTTTAGAACTGAAAATAAAATTGGTTTTCCACGGAATGGAAGATGGGATTGGCAAGTATCTCCCGATACGGAAGATACTTACTAATCTGGCTCTCGTCTGAGAGACATTCCTCAAAAAAAGACTTCGAAAGAAATCTTTTAGCAAGTTATCAAATTGCCGAGCAGCCTTTTCCCGGAAAAAATCGTGGCGATTAATGCTCATCAGTAAATATGAACATATCTGCAAACTTTTGAACCCAAATTGAATTCCGAGAAAATATTTGTTTTGAGTTTAAATGTGCCATTCGCTGAAACGAACTATCTCCTATTTCCACCTCCCCCGCTCCATTTTTTCATTGCATTCTTGAAAATCTCCCCAACATTGGTTCTTTCAAAATAAGTTTTGATGGAGAACCAATAGTCTTTCCTGAACACTCTGCTTCTAAACGGAATGACGAATACGACGTAAAGGTATAGTACGAGGAAAAGAGAAGGATAATACAAAAACATCTGACAATATTTGTAAACTAAGCCCGTTAGATTCTCCTCAATTATTAGATTGTCTCAAATTTCACTTTCTACTTCCGGAATTAGGTTCTGACTTGTTTAAGTAATTTTCAAATTTTCCCGTCTGAAAATATCGCGAACAGTTTCTGTTAATTTAGCTCCGCTTTCGCAAAAAGCAATAATAGCCGAAATATCTAGCTGAGTTTCCTCCTTACGGGGGTTGTAAAACCCAAACTCCCTAGTTACCTTACCTTCTCGCCGGGATTGGACGTCAATTGCGACTATTCGGTAAGTCATTTATCGAGATAGGTGCATGCAGAGACGAACCCCCCCGCGAAACCGCATGAGAAATTTTCAGTTCGTGCGGCTTGAACTATAACTCGGGTTAAGCGGATTAATACTTTTCTATTATCTATTCAAGGAAAAAAAATTGTAAGAAAAAAATACTTATCAGTCATAGCATCCGACGCGGAAACTATCTTCTTTATTGAGTTATCTTTTTACGAATCACCGCCCCGTGAAAAAAAAAAATTACTATGGAATGGGGGGGGGCAAAATCCCTACTTCCCCGTCTCCGTCTCCTTACCCACTTACGGGTTCGGGTAGATATTCGACATACCCTCGTTCATAGATCGATTTTGGTAATCCTTAGGTTTAGGCCTAACCCCAGGGATTTTCACATTAAGAATCGGTAGCAACAGAACCTATCTCCATTAACCTCAAAACGTTGAATAAAAAAGTTTTATTCACACCTACTGAAAAATGAAACTCGATTAGGACTGAGTAATTGATTCATTCTAAACATAATTTAGTTTTTATCTTTCAGTGAAAACAATTTCTTTGTTCCAATTTGAACAAAGAAAAGAGAAGTGGTAGCCTGATGGAGCTTTGTTGCTCTATTTTGCCAAGATAACCATAGATACCACTTTTCTCGGGATATTATATAGATAAACTGGAGTACATGTGTATCCTTCAAGTTGCATTAAGTAATGATATTTAATAAATGTCGAAGTGAGAACATCTCGCTTTTCAGAAAGAACCGGCGGTTATCGAATTCCGCAAAAACGACTTTGGTACTCGAGTCACCCGTTGCTTCCTACCATATCGTTTCAAGCGTAATTTTACCATAACATCTAGGGACCGAGAATTTCTTATTATTAAATATAAATAGCTCCTAATTTAGGATAGTCAAAATCTCGTGCCAACTTTTCAGTGCATTTCAAAAATGAAATAGATTTAAATGACCTGAAACTTTCTCAAATAATTAGCTGACTAGTTTGGCGAACTAAGGTAAGCTAGGGACTCGATCTTTCCTTAGCCGCATACATCACATCAACTGTAATCTGCGAAATATTGTTTTGTTCTGCGAAAACCTCGGTATTTTTCTTGATTTTTCCCCTTACGAAGCCGGGGATTTTTTTTAGTTCCGACTCAGCTTCAGGGGCCCAATCAATATTTTTTTTTTCTGTCGAGAGGGATTTGGTACTTATATCCTTGGTGTCGTGTCCTCCAAAAACGTCTAATGAGTGATCTTCCATACCCAGATTGAATGAGTTGTATATTAGATCCGATATTTGATTGGTTCCCTCGTAACCCAAAAAGGGTCGATATCCTGGAGGAAAATTCTGAATATGAACTGGTGAGGAAATGACCCCACACGGAATGTCGATACGTTTGCCGATATGACGCTCCATTTGAGTTCCAAATATGACAGAGGGCTCGATACGGGCTATCGTATCCCCAACTTCGGTATGATCTTCTGTAATTAGTATTTCATCACACAAACCTCGAACCTGCTCGTTAAACCGTTCTGCATCATGCTTGCAATACGTGCCTGCGCAACTCACACGAATTCCCATTTCTCCGACAAGTATCTTTGTAATAGAGGCGGCATGGGTTGCATCACCGGAAACCGCCGCTTCTTTTCCAGCCAAATTTTGGCAATCGATAGATTTTGAAAACCAAGTTGCTTGAGAAACAAATTTGGTTTGATTTTCGATATATAGATTGTAATTAAGTTTTCTTCTCAATAGTACGGGAGCCCACAAATTTACAACTTTTCCAATCTGTACGATGAAGTCAGCTGTATTTGAAATACCTATTGGAGTTGTCGATAAATGAGGCATTCCATATTCCTTCTCCAAGAAAGTTGCTGCCATCAAACCCATCTCTCGGTAAGGAACTATATTAAACCAAGCTCTTGGCAAATCCTTAAGATTTCTGAGAAACTCCCCTTCTGGGATTATTTGATTTATTGAAACTCCCAATTCTCTAGGTAAACGTTTCAACTCGCGACAGTCATGTTGATTGTGAAAACCTGGTGTGGGAATTCCTATAATATTTGCCGAAGGTGCATCGGTCAGGGACCGGTTGGAGATGCCTTCTTTGCGGGCTCTATCTAAATAATGTCGAACTATTTGTTCCAAAGTTTTATCTGAAGCTTGAAGCTCATTAACTCGGTAGTGATTAACATCTGCAAGAATTACATCAGACTCGGAATACAAGGAAGCCCGATCGGCAAAATTTTGCAGATCCTCTTGTAATATACTAGAAGTACACGTAGGTGTTAAAACGATTAAGTCGGGGCGTTATTCCTCATCTTTTCGACTTATATTACTTACAACCTTATCCCGAGATCCACGTGCTAAGACGTGGCGATCCACTACACTAGCAGTTACCGGGGTAAAATCTCTCTCCCTTTCCGACATGGAACGCATTACATTGAAGTGATCATCTCCCAGAGGGGCATGCATTATAGCATGTACGTTTCTAAAGGAACTAGCTACCCGTAGAGTACCGATGTGAGCGGGTCCAGCATACATCCGATGAGCTAATTTCATAGTTTACTTTCACCACTTCGTTGCTTCGCACCCCAAATAAATCTATTGCTACATGTGGCTTATCATCATAATATAAACTTGAAGATCGATCAGAAGAGCTACTTCTCATTCTGCCACTTATTGTTTTGTAGGATTCTACGCTCCCTTCCTCCTCTTTCAATCTGGGACGGAAGGATTCGAACCTCCGAGTGACGGGACCAAAACCCGCTGCCTTACCGCTTGGCCACGCCCCACAAATGATTGTTACATTAAGTATCTCACACCTTGGCTTTTCCGTCAACCGCTTTTCTTAACTTAAAAACTCAACTTTTTAAGTAGGAGCAAATGAAAAAAACTTGGAATTGATAAAAATCGTCGATATTTCAAAAATAAAAAACTAATTGAAAGTCCATTCGGGTAAAGTGTGGTTCAACGTAAAATGAATCTATCAATAACTACCCATTCGGATGAGAAGATATATAATGATACGTAGTCATATACATGTATGTGAATAGAGATTTGTAGATGTCCGACAGGTTGACCAATCGAAGGATGAAGTGCAACCGCGTCGGGGGAAATCACTTGTTACATTATTGGAGAATAGACATGATAGTTTTGTACAGCATCTATCTAGAAAATCCTCTTCACTTGAACGACGTCTCCTTCGCCAAGTTACCCGAAGCTTATGCTATTTTCGACCCAATTGTAGACATAATGCCAGTAATACCGGTGTTCTTTCTCCTCCTAGCTTTTGTTTGGCAAGCCGCAGTTAGTTTTCGATAATATCCTAGAAAATCAATTGCATGAATCGATTCCTAATACTTCTTTAGTGGCTCTCACGATCAAGGCAGCCGTTGGAACGAATAAAAAAGGGGAAAATTGAGCAGCTGTCGCCAATCAAACAAAAAATTTTCTTTTAATTCCTCCACATAGGGCATACATAACGAAGGTATAAATCCTGATGGAATGCTATATTGCGGCAAATGGTGTTTCTCCCCCCCCCCCTCCGTCGTATTCCCAGTTGACGGGCATCAATGAATTATTGAATCGAATATTTCAATGAGTTTTCCTCTACTTGATGAAGTGAGAAATAAAAGATGTGGTGTTGGTGTTAATCAAAATAGTAATAATTTTGCTAGACCAAACCACGTATTACTATTAACTTATAATTTATCTATTACTCAGTTGGGAAAAGAAGAGAAGATATATTTGTATCTTGAGACAGATAGAAATGGATAAATTGAAAATTTCGAGAAAATAAAAAATTTTATCTCACTTTACCTTTTCACTTTTAATTGTAGACATGGAGTTACGTCATGCTTACCCTTAAACTACTTGTCTATACAGTAGTCATCTTTTTTGTTTCGCTTTTTGTTTTTGGGTTTTTATCGAATGATCCCGGACGAAACCCCGGTCGTAGAGATTGAGTCGAAATTAATGTTTCACTTTATTTGTATCGCTGATAGAAATCGTATATCACTTTAGTGAATTGACTAGTAAAGGAGAGAGAGGGATTCGAACCCTCGGTACATAAAAGTTATACAACGGATTAGCAATCCGACGCTTTAAACCTCTCGGCCATCTCTCCAAAAAAATTGGGTTGTATCTCTTCTTACCCAATTTTAACACAAGTTTGGAGTGTAAGTCTATGTAACTTATGGCTTGTAACAAAGTATGAATAGGAGTCGACAAATTCGATTACACATCAGACTCGAATTTTGTATTTTCTCTGAAAAAACTTTTAAATTCTAAATGAAGTGGTAAAACAACTTCTTTTCTCAGACCCTTTCTTTTGTTTTTCCATTTTTAAGTATAAGTACAATATTAAACTGAGGCTGAAAGAATGAAATTGTGAAAATATCCTCCTGAATACAAATTTATAAAAGGAATCGATATTTTACGGACCAACCAGATTCGAGTTGGACAATTCACTTCTCCTTTTTTTTCAAGTCAAGCTGAATCGATTAGCAATACTGGCCAATAAAAAATCTGCTTGAAGATGTTAAAAGGAATTCTGAGTGTTATAAAAAGTGCCTTGCTAAAATCGATGTCGTAGTTTTCCCCCGCCTCTCTCTTCTTTTGGATAGCCAAAGAATTTCGATTAATATAGAATTTACCAGCTTCATTTCAATTTCTAGTATACAGGGATTCTTGCTACATACATCCCAATACATCCCAGCCCAGTCGAGTCCGACAAACAGTTTACTATCAATTTGTTGAAACGAAAAGTATTTTTAGTCATCTCCCCTTAAATGAGAGGGAAAACTTTTCGACACCTAGATATATTTATGAGAAAAGGAAAAAGAAGGAGAGGTAATGAATCTGGAAATAATTACGCAACTTGCTGTCCTGACGCTGGTAGTTGCATCAGGACCGTTAGTCATTGCATTACTGGCTGCCCAGAAAGGTAATCTATGAGATTATTCTGCACTGCAATTTAAAGTTTCACCACACATAACGATTCAGTTTTTTTTTTTGAAAGTATAATAAAAATAGGGGGGGGGAGACTCCTCCTATACCAATGCAGATATGAAGATCTGTGATCCATCTCAGCAAACAATGTACAGATAATTGGTATAACTACTATAATATAGTTGCATTTCAGCGGGTATAGTTTAGTGGTAAAAGTGTGATTCGTTTCATAGCGATTCCGGTAGTTGAGGGATCTATCAAATCGGATCCCGGCGGAATCAATTGAAAAAACTTTATTTTTGCAGAAGTAAATATGTATCTTTTTACTATTTTTCTGGTGTTAGGAAAAAATTCATCAATCCCGTCACTCATCTATTTTGGAAGCTGGAAAAGTTGGTGACGAAGCAGAATTGTCTCAGTACCCCGAGAAATACTTGGGTCAATTTATACCCCCAGGAAAGGAAAGAATCTATGGATAGACGTCTAAGATATCTGTGTCATCGTCACTGAACCTTGGAGAAAAATCTGAGAGAGGAAGTTCAAATAAATCAATCCTGATTTGCCAGGATTGTTGACTACTTACTTGGTTGGGCAGTATGTACTGCTTCAACGACTCGGTGCAAAATATTTTCCTAAAGATTAAAAAAAAAATAAGGAACGAATTAAAGGAAAGAATCTGTAACACTAATTTTCTTTCCAAGGGATCATCTGAGAAGTATATCCTTGGTATACAGTATACGGCCAAGATGCATACAAAACCGACATAGATGCTATGAGCGCCTTTCTCTTTCTAGAAAGAGAAGGAAAAATATTTCTTTCCCACCTAGTTGGGAAAAAGAGTCTTTGCAAAAGATGGAGTCTGGAAACCTCGTGTTTCACACAGAAATAGGGGAGTCGATCATAGTTACTTACCCCCTTTAACTGAAATAAGGGGAAGCAGCCACCGCCCCAGCTCTTCTTTAGCTGGTTCTACTAATTGAGTGACGTATTAGGCAAATCCCAACTAATTTTGAACCAAATTTATCCCATAAAGGAGCCGAATGGGCCGAAACGTCCAAGTTCGGTTCTGAATTAGTGGCGCCATAACCATTTGTTGGCGTCGACTATAACCTTTAGCCTTCCAAGCTACTGATGCGGGTTCGATTCCCGCTACCCGCTATTACTTATGTTATGCCGGTAATACTTTTAGTATTAGCCCCTCCTCTGTCGAGTCAAATTAATATTCTATCCACCGCGCCGACTATATCGTGAACAGACGAATTCTTTTATTTGTTCACGATATAGTCGGCGCACTCATAAATAAAGTGCATAAAACTTTCATTGGGAAGAAACGGGGGGAGGTGAAAGAAAGAGACGTCCATTGTCTAATGGATAGGACAGAGGTCTTCTAAACCTTGGGTATAGGTTCAAATCCTATTGGACGTAATTTTGTGTCGGAAACAAGTACGCCCTTGTGCAAGGGGAGTGGTTGGGTAGTATGTCGAATTGATTCTGTACTGTGCAATATGCAGATTACTCAATCATTTCTCTTGGAGTAAAAAAAGTTCCGTTGACTCTTTAATAGCTTCTTTCAAAATTGCTTCCGCTTGTTCCGTAAACACTTTTGTGGAACGAATAATTTCACCAAAACTAGGTTTGTTAGTTGTTATATACTCGCGCAGCTGAATCAAAAATCGTTTCACCTGTTCAACATCTGACACATCTAAATATCCGTTAACTCCAGTGTAAATAGTAGCTACTTGTTCTTCTACCGATAATGGGGCTGACTGAGATTGTTTGAGAAGCTCGCGCAATCGCTGTCCTCTAGCTAATTGATTTTGAGTAGTTTTATCGAGGTCGGAAGCAAATTGGGCAAAAGCCTCTAATTCTGCAGATTGCGCTAATTCCAATTTCAATTTCCCGGCTACTTGTTTCATAGCTTTGATTTGAGCCGCCGAGCCTACCCTAGATACAGAAATACCTACATTAATTGCCGGTCGAATCCCAGCATTAAATAGATCTGCTGATAGAAATGTTTATCCATCGGTAATAGAAATAACATTGGTGGGGATATAAGCCGAGACATCTCCCGCCTGTGTCTCAACGATGGGTAAAGCTGTCATACTGCCTTCGCCTAATTGGACACTTAACTTAGCTGCCCTCTCCAAAAGACGAGAATGTAAGTGAAAAACATCTCCCGGATATGCTTCTCGCCCGGGTGGTCTTCTCAATAAGAGAGACATCTGTCGGTAAGCCTGGGCTTGTTTTGAAAGGTCATCATATATAATCAGGGTATGCTGTTTGCGATACATAAAGTATTCGGCTAGAGCTGCTCCTGTGTAGGGAGCGAGGTATTGCAGGGTGGCTGGAGAATTTGCAGTTTCCGAGACTACGATAGTGTATTCCATTGCGCCGCGCTCCTGGAAGGTATCGACTACCTGAGCTACAGAAGAAGCCTTTTGACCGATAGCTACGTAGACACATATAACATTTTGACCCTTTTGGTTCAGAATCGTATCTGTAGCTACTGCCGTTTTGCCAGTTTGTCTATCACCAATAATTAATTCCCGTTGACCACGCCCAATAGGAATCATCGAGTCGATAGCAATCAAACCTGTTTGTAGGGGTTCGTACACAGAGCGTCTTGAAATAATCCCCGGAGCGGGAGATTCTATCGATCTGAACTCAGAAGCTGGGATTTGTCCCTTACCGTCGATAGGTTGAGCCAACGCATTTACGACACGGCCTAAAAACGAGTCACTGACTGGTATTTGGGCGATCTTCCCCGTCGCTCGTACGGAACCTCCTTCTTGTATAGTTAGACCATCGCCCGTCGGTACAGCCCCAACATTATCAGATTCCAGATTCGAAGCAATGCCAACTGTACCGTCTTCGAATTCCACCAATTCGCCAGCCATTACTTCGTTAAGTCCATGAATACGGGCAATTCCGTCTCCCACTTAAAGTACAGTGCCGATGTTAACAACCTTCATTTCTGGGACATAGCCTTCGATTTGTTTGCGAATGATGCTGCTAATTTCATCAGGTTGGATATTTATTACCATTTTTGCCGAAAAGTATTACTGCGAAAGGGAAAAGGAAAAATGAAACCTTTTTCATGATAAAATGAGATCTGAAAATTGCGATTAAGGAGATTTGTTAACAATGGCTCTGAACAAGCCGATATGGTAATCAATCATTCGCAGATGCAGTTCATTAGTTAGACGACTGTTCAAACTTTCCAAAGCCCTTTCGGACGCTAGCCGAGAAACTTGCTGCCGAACTTGCTCAATTGCTCGTTGTTTCTCGAAACGAATTGCATAATTTTTACTATCTTCAAGTCCTCTTAAATCATTGTCAGCTGCATCGACAAGATCTCGCCGCTCCTTATCCATCTGCGTAAGTCCACTGATACGAATCTCATCCGCCTTTATTTCTGCTTGTTGCAATCGAATACGAGCCCTCCGAAGTTTTTCAGTCGCTTCAGTATGACGCTCCTCCGCATCTCGAATTGTATTTGAAATTGTTCTTTTACGATTTTCTAAAAAATTGATCAATGAAAGTGGATTACAAATCTTCAATTTTCGAAGACTAATGATCTCTTCCCAAACCGGACATGGATCTTTCAATCCATCCGGCTTTCCTGCCCGTCTCTCACGATGAGTTAAGTTAGGAAATCTAACAGAAATCCTACGCGGACCTGCTTCCTCCCTTCCGCCTCGACTGGTAGGATTTACCCCGAATGAGTTCGGAGAAAATAACTAATACTTGGAAAAGTAAAGAATTGGCAGCTCTCCCAAAAAATTATTCAAATTCTATGGAAGCCGTTTTCTCCAAGTGGTATTCGTCTTGGATGGGTTGTCCATTCAGCAAATTAAGCGAGATCAAGATAAATCAACTCCGATATATATCCATATATAGAAAATAGAAAATTCTTCCGAAAGGTGGAAAGAGTTGAAGCATTCCCGATACGAGCGTCATGTAGCGAGTTATGCATTCTCGACTGCGACTTGATTTATGCAACAGGGGAAAGAAAACCCCAAATTTGCTAAGACTTCAAGCCATTTAGCTTTAACCATATTGACAAAGTCCCGAAAATTGGTCGGTGAGAATCGGGGTTTCACCGATTGCACGGAATGCTCTGGTTCTTGCATAACATTCATTTGCAAGTAATTCGTCGGGTTTTGCACCTCTTCCCGTCCAATTAGTTTTTTTATTCAGGTGCAACTGAAGAAATCAATTATCCCACTTAGATATACGACTCGCACACACCCCCTTTCCGTAATAAAACAATATACCTAGTACCAGGACTAAGTTGATCAGGTTTATCTCAAATATATTAGTATTTAGGCCAATACTTCCAGCGGGGGCCCAATAACTCGAGGGAGTGACGATCTCACTTATACTTCTCGTATTCCTTTCCCTCCTTGAAGGTTTTCTGAATTTGGGCAACTTCTGGTCCGGCCTAGTAAAATTTGACAAATTACGGAAGGGAAAAAAAAAAAATAACAGAAGAGATGTGATTCTACCTCTGAGTCATTCACTTTGGCAACAAATTATGGTTTTTCTAAGTTTATTGAAAAATTTATACTCGGTAGGAAGCGGGGAATACAGAAGCGGGGCAAGGGCTTGGCCACATAAAGAACGAGGTGACTTGCCCCCCTTCCAAGCCCCCTAGAAGTAAAAGAATAAAAAGAAATTTAGCAGTTAACCGTTGACTTGGAAATGATTTGATTTGAAAACGGAACGGGGGTGGAGTAAATAGTCGATTTATCCAATTAATTTTTTTTTTTCTTCTAATAGAAACGGTTTAGACAGGCGGATTTGCAAATGACGGGGCTGGAGCTACAACTGATCCATAAATTGTCAAAGCTTCCATGAAAGCCAAACTCAACAACAAAGTACCTCGTATCTTACCTTCCGCTTCTGGCTGTCTTGCTATACCCTCGACCGCCTGACCCGCAGCAGTGCCTTGGCCCACACCGGGTCCGATTGAGGCAAGACCTACAGCTAACCCAGCGGCGATAACGGAAGCGGCAGAAATCAATGGGTTCGTATTAGTCTCCTCCTATTTCATTTGTGAAAGTCAATTTTGCTTATTCCGTCGAGTATCAATGAAATCTGATTTGACGAAGATTGTCTAATGAATAAAAATTGAAAAATTCATTCTTTCTATATGGAACTCGTCGGGACTGGTAATGTGGTCCAATACCCTCATACCTTGTTGATGTCCAACTGAAAGCAACGTTTGAAAAGGAAAGCATCTACTTCATTTCCAGCTAGACGTCGGTCGGTGAGATTTTCCGACTGACATGAATATTCTAATCGGATCAGAGGATTTTTAGTATTCAATATTAATACCAATCATTTTTCAAACCACGTCTATCCCAACCCTAGTGGCAGTAAGTTCTAAGGACTTCTCACTTCATGTATCGCACATTGAAATATAGCATCACCGACTCAAATGAGAAACATAAAAACAATATTGATCTCCCCTATCCCCCCGTAAAGCATTTCCGTCAAGCATTTGAGCTCGGCATCAAGAATCACCATTTTTCTTCTTCTTCTTATACCTAATTTTACTTTCTCTCCATCTAATATCTTAAACGGTTCGATTCAATTTCTGCGTATGTGTCTACAGGGGGTGGGGGGCCGGCTCCTTTCGAGGCTACTGAAAATGGCGAAAGGGAAAGAAGGGAGGCGCGGGTTTCGTACTGTAAGATCATGATACCACAGAAATGGCCTTCTTTCACTATAGCAACCCGCTAAATTGTACTCAAAAAGAATTTTTTGTAACTAAATTAGAGTTCTATTTTAACCAATTAATGATGACCTTCCGTGGATTCCCCGATATAAGCTGCAGCTAAGGTGGCAGAGATTAAAGCTTGTATGGCACTTGTGAACGATCCCAAAGGCGTCGTAGGTACGGGAACGATTAAGGGTACTAGGGAGACGAGAACAGCCACTACCAACTCGTCAGCCAAAATGTTTCCGAATAATCGGAAACTAAGTGATAGGGGTTTGGTAGAGTCTTCCAAAATATTGATAGGTAATAGTATCGGAGTTGGCTGTATGTACTTACCAGAGTAGCTAAAACCCCTCTTGTGCAAACCCGCATAGAAATGTGCTACTGATGTAAGCAAGGCTAGCGCAACGGTGGTGTTAATATCGTTCGTAGGTGCAGCGAGCTCTCCATGAGGTAACTGAATGAATCGCCAAGGAAACGAAGCGCCTGACCAGTTGGAAACGAAAATAAATAAAAACATCGTCCCAATAAATGGGACCCAGGGTCGATATTCCTCCTCCCCCATCTGAGTCCTGGTTGAATCTCGAATAGATTCAAGAACATACTCAATAAAATTTTGCGTACCTGTTGGTATCGACTGCAAATTCCTAGTAGTTGCGGCGGGTAGAACTAGCAATATAGCGATAACGATCCGAGAAGTTATAAGAACCTGCGCATGAACCTGAAAATTTCCTATTTGCCAATAAAGATGTTAACCTACTTCTACACTCGATACTTGATGCAGATTACCAATTTCATCAAATTGCAATTGCTCAATTTGCGTAATACCCCCCCTCCCGATGAAGAGCCAAATTATCTGAAATAATTATCATTACATAAATTTTTCAAAAAATAAAAAGCAAGTTCCTTTTCCATCAAACAAAATTTACTATTTACCAAATCGCCTCATCTTCCGAACTACCTTTTACCACTTTGTTGCAAGTCGTCGAGGTAGTTCTGGTATGCGGCTAACAGCCTTTTTGTTCATCAAGTTACCTCCGGGACTTTCATGTCCGAACGACCCTCGTGAATAGCTAATGCTGATTTATCCAATATCCATCGGATCGAGGATCTAGCATCATCGTTACCGGGAATTGGAACGTCTACAAGATCCGGATCGCAATCTGTGTCGACGATACAAATTGTGGGAATACCCAGAATACTGCATTCCCTCAGAGCAGTGGATTATTCGTGTTGATCGGTAGTTGTCGCAATATCGGGTGAATCTGACATATATTGAATCCCACCTAGACATTTTTTTAATCTGAACAATTATCCCCTCAAAATCGCGGCCTCCTGTTTCGGAAGTCGATCGAATCCCCCTCTATCTTCTTCAGTTTTTAAGTATTGAAACCTGCGGAGACGTGTTTCCGTAGTGACCCAATTTGTTAACATACCGCCTAACCATTTCTCATTTACATAATGGCATTGAGACCTTAGTGCAGCTGATGCTATCAAATCAGTTACTTGATGTTTTGTACCCACCATCAGGAACTCCTTCCCCTCCGCTGCTGCATCGAATACCGAGTCACACGCTTCAGATGGAAGACGGGCAGTCTGAGTTAGGTCAAGAATATGAACACCCCTACGTTCCGTAAATATATAAGAAGACATTTTGGGATTCCATCTTTGAGTTTGATGTCCAAAGTGAATTCCTGCCGCCATCATTCCTTCTAAGTCAATATTCCGATTTTTCTGTTGCATCTTCCCCTCATTTATGAAAAGAAATGTGAATTCGTCTCATTTTAACTAAATTTAGTAAATTACTACAATCCAGTGATCTATTTTGCGGCTCGAAATGCACAAGAAATTTCTGTACTACCAAAGAATTTTTTATCACATTTCAAGATGGAGACAAGGAAAAGATCGACTCAATTCTTTTCGAATAACGAAACTGGGATCGAAATCCTGCTTTTTGTGGTGACCGCATAGACTACTTCCAGTCGCCCATTTTGAATTCTTACTACCTCTATTTGCCAAATGAAACTCCTTTTGCTTATTCACTTTTAATTGACAAGCGATTTCCGGACTACCCGTTCCGACAGGAACGGCGTCGCCAAGAACAACATTTTCTTTCAACCCTTTTAGCCAATCGATTCGGCCGCGAAGAGCAGCTTTAGCCAATACCCGAGTAGTTTCTTGAAAACTCGCTTCCGCCAGAAAACTAGTAGTGTTAAGAGAAGCCTTCGTCATTCCCAATACAATAGGCTCATAAGAAATCGATCTCCTTAGTACGCGATTCATACGTTCCGCCTGTGACAACTCAACAAGCTCCCCGGGAAGAAATACGTTAGTTACCCCATCTTCGGATGCTATGACCCTCGACGTCAATTGGCAGACAATAATTTCTAGATGCTTGTCACATATTTGTACTCCTTGAGACTCATAAACTTCTCGAATTTGATCGATTAAAACTAGTTGGCAATGCTCCATACTTCTCCCAGCACTTAGCAAGTGACTCCAGGGATTCCCAATTAATTTGGTAATACTTCGACACCACCTCCCAAAAAGATCTTCGATTCCTGCTGGAATCGAAGCAATGGAACGGGACTCCAGAAGCTGTTCAACCTTTGGGAGACCCTGAGTAATGTCTCCAGATTTCAACCTATCATAGGGCAATGTTATTAATGTATCTCCCTCCTCAATAATGTCCCCAGAAATCTTGTGGGGATTTGCTCCCCGGGTCACCAGAAGGGGTTTACCCGTTCTGACTAATGAATAATTTTGATGAACGGCTATGACCTGACCGGATTTCATACATGCACGATCTTTATGTAGATATCGACCTTCACTGATCGGTAGTCCCAGACTAACTAACATAATTTCTCGACTAAACACTTTTGGCGGTAAATAAATAGGTTTGTCCAATAAACTTTTCTTAAAAAATGAATTTATGGGGCATTTCCATAGTAATTTTTTTTCATCAATCAGATAGACATTTCGATGTCCCAAATTATCTGTCGAATAATTAGCAAAACATTTTTTGCTAGAAAAAGCTTTGAATGAAAAATGGTGAGGAATCGATAAGCAAGAGATAGGTCGCCAAGTCCCCACTAGACCTACCTGCTCAGCTTCTCTTTGGCCGAGGTTGGAACTCGTTCTTCTGGTCTTAATCAATTCCCCTTGAACATTTGGGTTTGCAGAAGCTTTGGATATAGATTTATGTTTAGAATTAAATGAGATAGTTTTTTCATTTTTGCTGATACGGACGAAACCACTTTTCCCCAGTTCCGATCTGTGGAAGTATTCCCCAATTTCTTTTTCGTAACCGCTCCCGCTTGAATCAGCAAATGAATCATTACGAGAGAAATTGAGCGGCGATAGAATCAGGAATGATGCAGCCGATTCCGGAGCTAGATGAATAATACTTTTATAGTTGACGACTGAGTCACGGCAACTGTTAGACGTATCAATTTGAGCGGGAAATTGTTTGCCGAAAGGCGTTGATTCTTCGAAAAGCTGATTGACCCCGACTCTTCTTCGTGTGGGGGTAGACATCATCGGATTTACCTGAAGAAAGGTATTGAGCAAATAGCTTATTTTCACACTGATGAGGGATAAATAGTTTCTCTTTCCAGGAAGAGTTTCGTGCAGATATTTTTGCCACTCAATCATTAAACAAGTTCGAACTAATTGAATAGCCGTATGGTTAATTACTTCAAATTTTTCACCATCTCTGCAACAAATGAATGAAAAGGTTTCGACTTTTACGTGTCTCTGCGTCTTTGGTTTGTCGAAACCGGACGGTACTTGTGCAAGAGATTTGCTAGATACGTCGTACTCAGCGACTGGTGTTACCAGGACAGAGGTTTTGCTTTTTCCGCAAAATAGAAGCGGTTTAAAGTAAACCCAATTTTTGACTTTAATTTCGTCAAAAATCAGATTGCCCGGCGCTATTAATGTATTATCTCGCCGGGGTCTATTAGCTAGCTTTTTCGGATTATAAATAGATCCAGGTAAAATTTTTCTTGTAGTAGCATCTGCCAATGTCTCTCCCATTTGAATCAATTCACCTGCTTTGGCAGTAACATTGCTAGTTATCCACGTACTTTTTTCGACACTAGCATTGTTTGTCACCAAAATAGATGACGGGGGTTCTTGTATAAGAGAAACCTTTTCGGGAATCGAAAAAAAGTTTCCTATTTTTATTACACTATAAAACAAACATGAACTTTTTCTTTCTGTCTCACCGTCGAAATGTAGCTTCTTCCGATTGACGGGTTCAATTTCTATAGTGCCATACTTCATGACCCCCGAAACAGTAGTTCGATACTCGAAGTCTTCGTAAGTAGCAGAAATGTGGCCATTATCCAAAACATTGTTTAATTGAACATTGATATTTACGAAATGTAACCCATTAACATTTTTTCGGCGTCGTTCAAGCAACAAAGAAACCGACTTCCCCAGCTCGGTCCGCTCCACTCCAATATTTGAAAGGATGTAGTTGGATTTCGGTCGTTTTGACCAGATTGAAAAACATTTTGGATCGGCTCCAAATTCTTGAATACCTTTTTGAAGACCTACGTAGTTGTTGGTACCGGCTTTTGTCTCAACAATCTTTTCTGGGTGATTGCGTTGTTTTCCAATAGGGTGAGGTTCGATACCGACTCTATCTTGATCTTTATAAAAATAAGAGTTCCCGTCAAATTTGCTAGAAGATCCCGAAAGAATCCATATATGACTTGCCTCTTGTACGAGACGAGCGGTATTGCAGATGGAATCACGGACGTGCCAAAAAAATTTACTCCAGTGAATTTCTCCCCTTGAATTTGGATAGATAGGTTTTTGAATACGTTCTTTTGGGGGAAACTCTTTAGCTCGTACTTCTGCGATGATTTGTTGCGATTCAACATACTGACCATTTTGAATCATAAGCAGACTCTGGGCTGGGATGACAGAGTCGTGTGTATCGCCGTAACTATCAATAAGGAGGGGTAGATCATTTTGGCACATCCAAGCCGGATGTCCGTGCCTCGTCCGCGTTGGGTGAACTAATTTTTCGTCGGAATTAATAAGTCCATTAAATGGAATTCGTACGTACTCCGCAATATCCCCCGTAAATACCCCGCCCGTATGAAAAGTTCTTGGTGTTAATTGAGTTCCCGGTTCTCCAATTGATTGACCTGCAATGATACCGACGGCTTCACCCAATTCTACTAAGTCGTAATGAGCAAGACTCCAACCGTAGCGCAACTGACAAATCCGGAAAATGCTTCTGCATGTCAAAGGAGATCTTACATGTATTGGTTGTAACGACGCTACCAAGTTACTAGCTACCCCGTCACTGATATCTTGGTTACGGGTGGCAACACATCTGGTATCCCAATAGATATGATCTGCTAATACACGTCCAACCAATCCTTGATGCGACATCGCTCCAATAAATCCTCGTTTTTGTTTACCAATATTTGGAAAAGCGATACTTCTAGCAGTTTCACAATCCTTTTTGCGTACAGCAATGTGTTGAACAACTTCGACAGGTCTACGTGTTAGATATCCAGCGTCTGAGGTTCGCACGGCGGTATCCACCACTCCTTTGCGGGCACCATAGCAAGAAATGATATATTCTGTCAGGGATAAGCCTTCGCGCAGATTTCTTCGGATGGGTAGGTCAATTACTTGACCTCGGGGATCCGACATTAATCCTCTCATGCCAAGCAATTGATGGACCTGGGAGATAGTCCCTCGGGCTCCCGAAAAAGACATCATGTGAACCGGATTCAAAGAATCGATCATTTTGAAACTTGGATTCATTTCTCGTTTCGAACATTCACTTGTGGCATACCAGGCTTCAATTGATTGACGCAACTTTTCTATGGCATGCAGACTTCCCCAGCGGTAATGCTGCTCCGAGACGTAACCTTACTTCTCCGCGTCTCGTACAAGCCAACCTCTGGTTGGTACTGCTGAAAGGTCGTCAATACCCGGTGAGACAGATGCTTTTGTAGCTTGCTGAAAACCCAAAACCTTAACTTGATCCAAAATATTTGTCGTAGACGCTATTCCAAAACAAACGACTAACTTGCCGATGAGTCGCTTCATCGCAACTCTATCCATTGTCTTATTGCAAAAAGGTAATTCATTTTGTTCCATCATTATGAAGACCTCAACTTCATATATACATATAATATTTCGCGACATTTAGTAATCTTATTTTTAGTAACTGATGATTTGAATTAAACTAATTTATTTACTCACCTATTGATTTTGGGAAAAAGCTTTTTCATTCCTCATTATTAGACCTAGCCAGTGTCGACGTACTTGGCATAGACGAGATGGTGTATGGAGAATAATTTTTTGACACACCTTGGAGCGCTTCCTTCAATTGTTGATTGAATAAAATACGACCGGCCGTTGTAAGTATATACATACTTGAGATATATTCGTCCTTACATTTTCTAATCTGATAATTTTCGTAAATATGAGAAGAAATTCCTGAAGACTCATATTGAGATTCAAAAGGTAATTCACGGGTTTTCGAACTAATAATTTGCAGATCGATTTCCCATCGAAGCCATAAGAGGCTGGGGAAATCAATTTGTCTTGATTCCTTGGCCCGGATTAAGTCACAGTAACTACCAAAATAGGGTATTTTAGCGGAATATACAGCAGCCCCGTCTATAAAAACGGGATGTCTATTTCTATAAATTCCTTGCCTATTTTCAATTGTTAATGCATAAAGACCAAGAAGCATGTCTTGACTCGGCACAGACACGGGATCTCCCGTGGCGGGAGATAATAAATTGATATGTGAAAACATCAGGAGACGAGCTTCAATTTGAGCTTCGATAGATAAGGGGACATGAACAGCCATCTGATCCCCGTCAAGATCTGCATTAAACCCCCCACAAACCAATGGATGCAGACGAATAGCGCGTCCTTCTATCAAGATGGGCTGAAACGCCTGTATGCCCAACCTGTGCAAAGTAGGTGCCCGATTCAGCAGTACAGGATGGCCTCGCATAACTTCCTGAAGAACTTCCCATATTACGGGATCCCTCTTTCGTATCATGCACTTAGCAGCTCGTAAATTACAAGCGAGGTGTCACCCGATCAAGTTTCGAATTACAAAGGCTTGGAAAGGTTCAATTGACATTTCTCGAGGTAATCCACATTGGTGTAATGAAAGAGACGGACCCACAACAATCACAGAACGACCTGAATAATCGACCCGCTTGCCAAGCAAATTTTCGCGAAATCGACCCTCTTTGCCCTCAATAACCTCTGAGAATGACTTATAGGGTCGATTATGGATGTCCCTCGTTGGTTGCCCGCGTATACCACTATCGATAAGAGCATCTACAGCTTCCTGAACAAGCCTTTTTTGGCAAACAATTAATCCTTCTGGTGTAAATTCACTGCCCGATAAGAATTCGATAAGAGTATTATTTCGATAAATAATTTTTCTATGAAGTTCGTTAAGATCAGAAGTAACCAATTCGCCTTCATACAATTCGACTATTGGTCTCAATTCGGGGGGAAGAACCGGTATGAAATCCAAAACCATCCATTCGGGTTTCAAATTGGTCCGTAAAAAATCCTTGGCTAATTTAATTCGTCTAATCAAAAGATCTTTCCTTCTTTGAATTGTTCGATCTTCCCATTCAATCCCAACTGGTTTCTGTCTCGCTGACACCTGCCACTCTAAATACGCGCGATCCAAAAAACTTTGCAAATCTAAGCTAGCTAATCCTTTTTTAATAGCGTCTCCCCCAGTAGCAATTTCGTTTCTCTGAAGCGTTTCATAATTTCGTGTAGAAAGAAAAGTGGGAAGTATGTTTCTCCAGGATCGGTCTTCGTAATTGAATAGACCCCGCAGTCTTAATAAGGTGGGCCTCTCGGCCACGGGCCTAGCTAGGAAAAGATTGGGATAGGTTGGCTGACCCCCCCCCAGAATCGGACACGAGCGTTTCCCCTCATCCGGCTCAAATAACTATTCCCAAATTTAGAACCTGGCTAATTAAATGCTTTCGAGACGCAATACTATTTTCGTCTCATCGGAGATGAAATAATTATTCATTACTCAAGTTTCAAATTATCTTTTTTGAGTAGTCTTGATTTTCCCATTTCAGATGATCCTGTACGAAAGGAAGTAGTTTCTTTCCTTTTCTCCATGATAACTTGGAAATTTTTTCCTTGTTCCTAATGTGATCACTTCTCCCCTTTGGGTTTCCACTCCACTTCGATGGCTAGCAATTCATTTGGAAAGTATATGCGATGAAGCTTTCCACAACCATCTCTTCTAACAGCAAGGAAAGGGACCCGAGGGGTCATATCGAAAAGCACTTCATTTCAATATTCTTTTACCAACTGAATCAAATATTTTTTAACGAAGCCTAATTGGTGGATTCTTTCTTTTTTTTTTTTTTACCAGAAAATAACCATGGGGGAGATTCTCCGGTTTGTACGCAATATATCTTCTCTTTCCCCCCGAGTTCCACGATACTCCCCATTTGGGTCGAGAGACGCGTCGGTTGGAGGCCTCCCATTCCCATATGGAATGATAGATTGTATCAAATCTATGCTGATCAACACGTAAAGTCGAGTCACGCATCGCAATATACTGGGCTTTCCAATTCTTTAAGAGGTTTGGCAAGTAAATTTGCAATATAACTAGGGATTCGTTTCAAAAACCATACGTGGGTTACCGGACACGCGAGTTTGACGTATCCCATTCGATATCTACGAACTCGGGAATCAGTAAACTCGACTCCGCAATGCTTGCAAAATCTAGAATATTTCTCCTCGCTACTGACAGAGCGGTAGTTTCCACAAGCACAGATTCCACTTCTTATAGGCCCAAATATCCTTTCGCGAAATGACCCATTTCTCTCTGGTTTATGAGTCTTGTAATGCAAAGTATAAGGTTAATCGACTTGCCCGACAACATCTCCATTAGGTAACTCCCTCTCGGCCCAACTGCGAATATGTTCAGGAGAAGCCAGTCCAATCCGAAGTTGTTGATAATTAGTTCGATGAATCATAATAAAATCTTGATTAATTTTTCACAAAAGAAATTTCGATAAAAGATCAGATGTTTTCAAATTCCCTTCCCAAATTTTCTTCAGTTAGAAAATTGCGCTCCAAATTTAGGCCCATACGTCGTAACTCTCGAACTAGCAATCGGAAAGACTCTGGAACAGTATTGGGTTTGTGAACGGGTTTTCCAGTCATAATTGCACTAGGTACCTTGTAACGAGCCTGAATATGATCTGATTTAGTTGTAAGCATTTCTTGCAACGTGTAGGACACGCCGAAACCCTCCGAAGCCCAGACTTCCATTTCCCCAACTCGTTGTCCCCCCCGTCTTGATTTCCCTTTGAGAGGCTGCTGCGTAACAAGCGCATAAGGCCCACTCGATCGTGCATGAATTTTATCATCAACCTGATGAATAAGTTTCATTATATAGGCTTTCCCGGTTGTAATTGGTTGTCCGAAGGGATCACCTGTTCGTCCATCGATCAATCGACTCTTTCCGGGGTGGCTGGGTTCGAATAACCACGGATTATTGGTCCTTTCGCCTGCTTCATGAAGTTCGGCAAATACTAGTTTTCTGGAAGCTTCTCGTTCATATCTCTCGTCGAAGGGTACGATACGGTAATGAGTTTCTGGAAACTCCCCAGCTAACCCCAATAGACATTCGAAAATCTGTCCCACATTCATTCGTGAAGGTACTCCTAAAGGACTTAGTACCATATCGACCGGCGTACCATTTTGAAGGTAGGGCATATCTTGTCTGGGTAATATTTTTGAAACAATACCCTTATTTCCATGCCTACCGGCTATTTTGTCACCCACTTGTATTTTACGTCTTTGCAATATGTAAATATGAATTACTTCCGAATCATTTGTGGTATCGTCTTCGGGGTAAACCCACCTGACATCAGTGACTCGACCTCTTCCACCAATAGGTACTTTTAGACAACTTTCTCTTGCGTTAACCAGTTGTATACCAAAAATGGCTTGTAATGATCTTCCTTCTGGAACACGCGATGAACTCGCCCCCTCTTGGGGCGTCAGTTTACCCACCGAAACGTCTCCGGCCTCTACCCAAGATCCCAATTTCACAAGCCCATTATCGTCGAGGTGTCGAAGTGCATAACTATCCACTTGAGGTATTTGCTTGGTAACCCGTTCGGGTCCTTGATTTGTTGCACAAATTTCAACCTCATGTTTTTCAATGTGAAAAGATGTGAAAATGTCTTCGTATATCAGGCGTTCACTAATCAACACTGCATCTTCAAAATTGTATCCTTCCCGCGGCATGTAGGCTACTAAGATATTTCTACCCAGAGCTGGTTCCCCCCTAGCAGTTGCTGCCCCATCCGCCACGATTTCCCCGCTTCTCAACAGTTCTCCCAGCGAAACCACGGGTTTTTGGTGCATACAGGTGTTGTTGTTAGAACGCTCATATATTAGTAATTCACTACTTTTAATAAGCGGATCCGATGCGTTGCTTCTCGCCTCGTGAATGGGAGATAGTTCAATTCTATTACCATCGATATCTCGAATTTTTCCTCCCCATACGGATATGGCTACACTTCCCGAATCGGAAGCTACTTGACTTTCTAACCCAGTTCCCACTATGCATCTCTCGGTCTTAACCAGCGGAACCGCTTGACGTTGCATGGTGGAACCCATCAAAGCACGGTTTGCATCATTATGCTCAATGAACGGAATAAGCGAAGCTCCAATGGAAAAATAATGTAGGGGATGAATGCTTCGGAAATCAACTTGTTCCCGAGGGACGCTTAGAAATTCCTGTTGGTATCGAACTGGTATAAGTTCCCTTTCCGAAGCTCTCCAGTCAGGTAATAACAGATTCTCAGTTGCTATTCGGTAATTATCATCTTCAGCAGGTGATAAATCGACTAACTGCTCCTTTCCAGACGAATCCGACATTTCGAGGTAAGGGCTCTGCAAAGAGCCCGAATTGCTCACTCTTGCCTGAATAGCTAGTGAGGAAATCAGGCCAGCATTCATGCCTTCCGATGTTTCAATTGGGCAGATGCGGCCGTAATGACTAAAATGAATATCTCTAGCTTGAAAACTGGCGGTTCGACGTGTTAACCCACCGGGACCTACAGAGCTTAATCTTCGTTTATGAACCATTTCTGATAATGGATTCGTTTGGTCCAAAAATTGCGAAAGTGGGTGTGAACCAGAAAACTCCTTGAAAGCTGCTATTACTGGCGCAGGCGTCACCAACCCTCGGGGAGTTATTGCGCGTTTGCGTCTAATGGCTCTAGATAAATTTTATCGAATCGAATTCTCCAAACGGTTTGGAGCTAGTTTCAATTGTTCCTGAAGCAAATCTGCTACGGATCGAACACGTCGATTTTTCAAGTGATCTATATCGTCAAGTTTGCCTTTTCCGTAGCTTATTTCTATCGAGTGATCCGCGGCTGCTAATATGTCTTGAGGGAGCAAGAAATACTCTGTTTCGGGTACATCTAGGGTTAACTTGATGTTTGGGTTTCGTCGGCCAATTCGTCCCAATTCGCATCTATGCTGAAAAAACCTCTTTTATAACTCCTTAAATATGGATTCTGAAAATGATACATTTGCGTCTGTGGCAGAATATGGGTGTTTGTAAAGCTCTGCTATGGCATCCTCTGGTGATTCAATAATTTCTTTTTGCTTCTTCGACATATTTGAAAAAATTTTTGGGTAACGGGCGTTTTGTAGAATATCTCTTTTGCCTAACCCCATAGATACTAATAGAATTAAAATGGATATTTTCCTTTTTTTGCTAATACGAACCCATATTTTATCCCTCTTGTCCATCTCTGGTTTAAATCTCCCTCCCCAATCCGAAATTACGGTGCTAGTATATGCGGGAAGTCCTTTCTGATCCGATTCCCGATTGTAGTAAATACCTGGACTCCTCAATATTTGATTGACTAAAACTCTAGCAATTCCGTTAATAACAAATGTCCCTCTAGAATTCATCCAAGGAATAGACCCTAGTCGTACATCTTCCTCCTGTACTACTCGATCTTTGTCGCAAGTCAATTAAACTGGTACATATGGATCGGCAGAATACGTAATACATTGATACGCGGCATCTCTTTCTTCGACTGAAGGTTCTGCCAATTGGTACCGATCACCAATAGATCAGAATTCGACTTCCTTATCTGTATCTTCAATTTTTGGAAAATTTTCGAGTTCCTCAAGCAATCTTTTATGAACAAAACGACTAAACCCTTCGAATTGAATTCGTGCAAGTTCTGGTAATACGGGCATACCTTCATTTCCTCCTGACGAGGTGATACATCTAAGCCTATTTCCAAATAAAATTTTACAGATTACTTCTCTGTACTTTTTTTTTTCTCTTCCGAAAAACTTCTTGTAATAATATGATTTGAAACTCTTTTTCTTTTATTCCACGTTTTTACGGTATGGAGATGCATATACAGATATATGTATATATGTCAAAATAAAAATAGATATATTTTTGCAATTTTATGGCGACAAGCAGCAAGCCGCAGAAAAATTCATCCGCATAATCAGAAAAAAAATTTTACACTAAAGATTAAATCTCTTCGACAATCCCTAAAATGGGAACCTAAGCGAAATCCATATTTTACAAACCTAGAGTTAAATCGCCTATTTCGCAACAAATTTATTTACTAGAAATACTTACGTATTCGTAAATGAAACAGCGATCGACGCATAAATACAGAATATCTAGGGGTAAACAAAGAAATCTTTCGTAATTATATCATATCATTAATTTTGATTGCCAAGAAAACCTAAAGCTTGAAAAAAAAAACGGATATCTTCCTAAGAGTTTTGGAATTATTAATACTCGACATTTCACACTCCTAGTGTGAATACGTAAAAAGCTATTTGCCAAAACAGAAGTGTTGAATATTAATAATAGCTTCCCTATGGAGCGAGTTATTCTCAATGCCTATGGGAAATAGATCGATTTGGATACTTGCTGCAGTTTGGAATTTTCTAACTAATTCTTATTCTTACCCCGCGGAGTCAAAACCACATTTTTCCTAACTATATCCCCAATAATTTTGGGCACTAACTTTATTACATCACTAATCGTTGACTCCGGGACAATTGCTACGTACACTCCAACTAAGTCCATTCTTGGGATTGTAGTTCAATTGGTTAGAGCACCGCCCTGTCAAGGCGGAAGTTGCGGGTTCGAGACCCGTCAATCCCGATATGATAAACTGTGATTAAACACGTCGGAGTTCTTTCCCTTCCCCTACCGCTTAGCTCCCGAAACATGTCATTTAATACTTGAACTTGCGTTCCCAGCTTTGAATATTTGATTGGGTCGAGCTGGATTCGAACCAGCGTAGGCGCCGCCAGCGGATTTACAGTCCGTCCCCATTAACCACTCGGGCATCGACCCATAGAAGAAAAATTTTTGGTTTACTCATAGGCAATTATCGGTTGATTAATCGATATATTTTAGTAGGTTTCATTAACCTTTTGCCCATTTGCCATGAGATGCGTCAAGGGGGTAAACATATATTTTTTTATTTACATAAATAAGTTATCGAAACTCAAATACCCCCAGGGGAATTCGAATCCCCGTCGCCTCTGTGAAAGAGAGGTGTCCTGGGCCTCTAGACGATGGGGGCCGGATTACCCGCTAAAAGCTTAAGTTATTCACTTCAAGTTGTCAATCTAGAACGATTCCAGAGACTAGAAAACTAATTGTTTTAGCGACACCAGATTAAGCTAATCACTTGAATAACTTTTGAACATTTTTTTTCCCCTACGTGAAATTGTAGCACTTAATTAATTAATTAGAAGCGAAAGTGGCAAAAGTAAACCATTTGTCAAAATGAAAAGTAGGTATTCCCGGGATATAATTGTGTGATATACTAGATAATCGATATCAAAATTAGGCTTCAATACTTTTTTTAACCAAAAAGATTCTATTCGGTCAACCCGATTAACTAGAAATAGATGGTTCATAACGGAATCCGAGAGTTCCTTCCAATAGGACCCCTCAAGCTATTCCCCAATTAATGATTTGAACTACCGATACGGAAGTAAACATTCTAGCGTTTGTAGCCACCGCACTTTTTATCTTAATTCCAACAGCTTTTCTACTTATCCTTTACATTCAAACAGCCGCTCGGAATAACGAGTAGTTGTCAACTAATCTGATTACTAATTTACCAGTAATTTTCTGCATATGAGAATAATTAAAAAAAAAAGACGGGAAGATTTGAAATTTTCTTCACAACATACGATGAAACGAAAACTGGTATTCTGTATGAAGTTGCGGAGCTATATGGCTGCTACTATTACATCCACAAGTCATTATTACCCGACGAAGTCTCGTAGTTAGGTTTTTTTTCTGCTAATCGCAATGGTTGCTTTCTTCCTTTTCTTCATAGTTTTTTGTTCTTCATAGTTTTTTGGCATATATTGCCCACTACTCCCGAATAGAATTGCCAAAAATTGATAGATCAAGCACTGATCTATCAATTTTAAATTTTGGCCAAATCGTTTGTGCTTTCTACGAGACTAGGTCCCCCCCTCACGAACAGTGGCGGGTTGGGAATTTAATTTAGTATACTCCCATAGCTCTAGGAAGAAAATATCAACTCAGACAAAGTGGAGTGAGGTATCCGATAATATGAACTTAGCTACATTTTAAGTAAAAAACTCAAAAAATATTTTCGGTCCGGGTGCAATCGTAACTCCAGACAAGATAATTGCAGTTTGAACCAATAGTGAAATAAACCGCCAACGCGAAGGATAAGTAGGTGGGTTTCGGTAGCACCCAAGTAGCACCCAAGCGAGGTATAAATAAGGTTCTTACTACAACCACTTATCGCGTCACATCAATTTTCGAACCAACGGGTTGAAGCAATGATTTCAGATTCGTTGGAACCCTTTAAAAATAGCTTCCCCTACGGAATTGAACAATACATTTACTTCTGCTTAACCTCTCCGTTTCATCACGAGAAAAAAAAAATTTCTACGCGAAAGGGTTTCTACAATGTATACTTGTGTATCTCATCTCTATGCTATGTACGGTGTATCCCCTGAATCTAACGAAAAAAAAATAACCCATTAGCCGTTTCCGACACGTCACAACCCACTTCTTCCCCGAACTACAAGCGAAAGGGAAAACGTAAAAATTACCATCAAAGCAGCCCAAGCTATAGTCACTATGTCCGTAGTTATAATTCCTATCTTTTCACTTCCTAATTTTTAGTGATAACTAACTAGTAACTAATTAGCTTCGAACTCAGATCACAATTTTTGAGAAACTTCGAAAAACATAATGAGGATCAGATATCTGTTTCTACAGGATACCATCCTAGTGACAGGAAATGACGAATATAGAGATACCCACGTTTTTTCAATGTTACTGATTAGGTTTTTCATTTTAGAACAGTCGTCAATTTCTATTTTCAATTGACTAAGTAATGGTATACTTAACCGGGGTTGTCTATGCGTGACGCATCGAGACACATGCAATGTGACAGACTATAAAAAACTGTAGAGCAACTCAACCTGTATCCGATTTCGATCGCAACAAACAATCCCCGGAAAACCTATCAAAATTGGTGAATAGAAGTATATAAATTCGAATCTACAAAGTGTTTTTTTTTTCCAGGCGACACCCAGATTTGAACTGGGGAATTAGGGATTTGCAGTCCCCCGTCTTACCACTTGACTATATCGCCTCGTCTCAAGGATCCTTCTCCAATTTAATTTGGCAAAAAAACCATCTTTGAACAAGACGTTTGCCAGGAAAGCAAAAAAAATATATATCACTTATGAGTATACTACTAAGGTGACACACTGACAAGTAGTTTCTCCCGTCCCACCGTACTAGCGGATGGGCTTCGCGGTTTCATATGCATCCACGTTTGAGAGACAGCCTCGATACGACCCAGTCCAGTTATCGCGTACAAAATTTCGAAACTTTCGGTTCGAATTGCAAAAAACTTGAGAATTTCTGGGAAGGATTTTCAAACGTCTTTCCACTTGGAATCAAATCTCTTTGTTGTCTTCAAAGTAGGCGGATAGCGGGAATCGAACCCGCGTTATCTCCTTGGCAAGGAGGTATTTTACCACTCAACTATATCCGCGCAATCTGTTACTTCATTCTACGAAGTAAATTGCGTCTATTTACAATAAACTAATTGACATGCATACTCCATATCAGAAATAAAGGGCTAAATGTACTTTCATGACTTTATCCCTTTTTCCTCCTAAAATCAACTAGAAATATTTTGTATAGCAAATCCTTCTGGCAGGGAAAAATCTGTTTGTCTCGTATGACATCTGGCGTCCCCACCCGTAACAGTAAGTTACGAGAGGAGGAACCGAAGCAGCGGCGCAGACTCCTAAGAAATGAAGGAATTGGGTATACCTACCGAAAAGACTAATCCAATCCATAATGAAGCCCCCGAAAAAACGATATTTTTGCTGCCGGACCATCCCCCAGGAGATGCAAACGCGACGGGCACACCGACAACTAGTAGGAATGAGGTAGCAATTAATGCAAATAAAGCAAATTGGAAAGCGATAATCATAGTTCCGATTTCTTCCGCGTAAGGAAATGATTGTTTGTACCACCTGATCCCCATCCGACGAAGGAGCTGTCACAAACTTTTTACTTTGTAAAAAGTAAACGGTTTTTCATGGTACTAACTTCCCAAATCCCATAGGATTCCAGGTAAAAAAGTTAGCTTAACCCCGCTATCTAAGATGTTTATCCATGGAAACTACACAATGATATTTTCAGTCCGCATCTATCGTAGTAGTGGTAAAGAAGAAAAGATTTATTTCTATAGAGATAAATTTTGGAATCGAAAACTTTTCTGATTAAATTGTCTCCGACTTAATCATTTGATAGACTTGGTTTATACTTCCATTTGAGTGTCAGAGAAAGAATTTGCTTATTTAGGAGAGATGGTCGAGCGGTTTAAGGCTCCAGTCTTGAAAACTGGCGTGGCACTCAGATGCCATCGAGGGTTCGAATCCCTCTCTCTCCTAACATTTGAATTAGACGAAGAGGAACAGCAAGGGCGGCAGGGTAGCTGCCACCAACGAAGAGTTTTTTTTCTAACATGGAAAATAATTAACCTGCATATTACTCGGTTATAACAAGAAATCTATCTATCCAACTGGATAGATAGATTTCATACAAATGTGGCAATTTAAACAACGACATGAGGAAGCGTAGTCGTTAGTTACTCACTTGCTCGCCGGTAATAAAATCTTCACCTATTTTTTGTTTCCATCATTATAGAAACACAATTTTCAGACTTTAACTAAGGGGTGTCATGGAAAGAACTGGTTCGGTATCGCGGTCAATTCCTTTTTCGAATCCGGCTGCGGCTGCACGAGCCCTACCTGCGTGCCAGAGATGACCCACGAAAAAAAAGAATCCTAGAACAAAGTGGGAAGTGGCTAACCAACTTCGAGGAGATACGTAGTTCACGGCATTGATCTCGGTAGCTACTCCACCTACGGAGTTTAGAGAGCCCAAGGGTGCATGAGTCATATATTCCGCGGATCGTCGCTCTTGCCACGGTTGTATATCCTTTTTCAACTTACCGAGATCTAAACCGTTTGGCCCTCTTAGAGGTTCTAACCAAGGAGCACGAAGATCCCAGAAGCGCATGGTTTCGCCCCCAAAAATAATTTCTCCAGTGGGGGAACGCATCAGGTATTTACCTAAACCAGTAGGTCCTTGGGCAGAACCTATGTTGGCGCCGAGACGTTGGTCTCTAACAAGGAAAGTAAAAGCTTGAGCCTGAGAAGCTTCTGGTCCGGTGGGACCATAAAATTCACTAGGATATGCTGTGTTGTTGAACCAGACGAAGCAGCAGGCAGTGAAACCAAATATGGAAAGAGCCCCCAAACTATAAGATAAATAAGCCTCCCCGGACCATACGAAAGCTCGACGAGCCCAGGCAAACGGTTTCGTCAATATGTGCCAAATTCCACCAAAAATGCAGATGGAGCCTAGCCACACATGTCCCCCGATAATATCTTCCAAATTATCTACACTTGCGATCCATCCTTCTCCGCCAAACGGAGATTTCAGGAGATAGCCAAAGATAATGGTGGGGTTTAGGGTAAGATTCGTAATCTCTCTTACATCTCCACCACCGGGTGCCCATGTATCATACAAGCCTCCGAAATAGAGTGCTTTGAAAACCAGAAGAAAGGCGCCGAAACCTAATAAAATTAGATGAATACCAAGAATTGTGGTCATTTTATTCTTATCCTTCCAAGTGTAACCGAAGAAGGGAAAAGATTCTTCCAAAGTTTCAGGGCCTATCAAGGCATGATATATGCCCCCAAACCCCAAAACTGCGGAAGAGATTAAATGAAGCACTCCGGAGACGAAATAGGGGAAGGTATCTGTTACTTCCCCGCCAGGACCCACTCCCCAACCCAGAGTAGCCAGGTGGGGGAGTAGAATTAGTCCCTGCTCATACATAGGTTTTTCCGAGACGAAGTGAGCTACTTCAAATAGATTCATAGCTCCAGCCCAAAAGACAATCAGGCCAGCATGAGCCACATGGGCGCCGAGCAATTTACCAGACAGATTAATCAACCGGGCATTCCCTGCCCACCAAGCAAAACCTGTGGTTTCTTGATCGCGACCACCAAGCGAGAGGGTTCCATTAAAGAGCGTTTCCACGGGGTAAAACCTCCTCGGGGAATACAAGATTTTCGTGAGGCTGATCCTGAGCTGCCATCCAGGCACGGATTCCTTCGTTTAGTAAAATATTTTTTGTGTAAAAAGTTTCAAACTCAGGATCTTCTGCTGCACGAATTTCTTGGGAAACGAAGTCATACGCGCGTAAATTCAGGGCGAGACCAACCACCCCGATAGCACTCATCCATAAACCTGTCACTGGGACAAATAACATGAAGAAGTGTAACCACCGTTTGTTAGAGAAAGCAACACCAAATATCTGGGACCAGAAGCGATTTGCAGTTACCATCGAATAAGTCTCTTCAGACTGAGTCGGATTGAACGCCCGAAATGTGTTTGCACCATCACCGTCTTCAAATAGAGTATTTTCGACCGTAGCACCGTGAATAGCACATAGAAGGGCAGCACCGAGAACTCCCGCGACTCCCATCATATGAAATGGATTCAGAGTCCAATTATGAAAACCCTGAAAAAACAGAATAAATCGAAAGATAGCCGCTACACCGAAACTGGGTGCAAAGAACCAACCAGATTGTCCTAAGGGGTAAATCAAAAATACGGAAACAAAAACCGCAATTGGAGCGGAAAAAGCTATTGCATTGTAGGGACGTAGTTGCACGGACCTAGCCAGTTCGAATTGACGTAACATAAAACCTATCAAGGCGAAAGAGCCGTGAAGAGCAACGAAAGTCCATAAACCCCCTAATTGGCACCAACGTGTAAAGTCTCCCTGCGCTTCGGGACCCCACAGCAGAAGCAAAGAGTGAGCCAAACTATTAGCAGGGGTAGATACTGCGGCAGTCAGGAAATTGCATCCCTCCAAGTAAGAACTAGCTAATCCGTGAGTGTACCACGAAGTCACAAAGGTCGTACCCGTGAACCAACCGCCCAAAGCAAAGTAAGCGGTGGGAAAAAGTAGTAAGCCGGACCAGCCCACAAATACAAAACGATCTCTTCTGAGCCAGTCGTCCATACTGTCAAATAAATCTTTCGGTTCTTTGGAAGATTTTCCAATGGCAATTGTCATATCCGTCCCCCACTAAGCTCCTCAAACCACTTTTGGGTTCCCCATTTTTTCTTCTTCACTCCACGAGTTGCTAAAGCTCTCTCGAATATGAGGTCACGGGATCGTTGGTGTAAAAGTCATTTTGCCAGAATTGATCGTGCGAGAGAGAGACTCGTAAGATTTTCATCGGGGGTTTTTGACTTTTTTTGTTTTATTTTCCTTTTAATTTTTTTTTTCTTCGTTCTTTTTGCTCAATTATTTTTCCTTTCCGTTTTTCGTTTTGATATCTAAGTCTTGCTTGTCTTCAGGAAATCCCTTTTGCTACGTCATATATTTTCTCGAGAAGTAGGTCAGCCCCCCTTTTCTTCCAGGATTTTGTTAAACATTTTAACACGTCAACGAACCCGACTCAACTAAAGAAAAAATTGTTTCCAAGAATTTACAAGGAGATAAAGACTATATTTCGTAGTATGAAAAGTTCACACGGGAGGATACGATACATGGAACTCGTATCTTTTTTACACTTATCTCTACTTCGGGGATATCTCGGTACTTCTTTAACTAATTTTCGGAAAACTCCAAAAAATTTTTGCTGCCGAATTGCGGAGATAGGTAGCAAAATATCACCGCTCATCCCCGAACGAACGGAGAGTGTATCGGAAATCTTCACATAGAATAGTATAATTACGTCTCCACTTCGAGTCCTGGCAGTACAGTCATTTTTTGACTACTTGGATAATGTGGCAAACGATAGTATCGGAGACTCGGGAGAATCTTTCTAGTCATTGGGAATTATTTTTTAATTACAAAGAGTGGATAATAACTACTATCCATACCCTACTTTTTTTCCGCATCTTTTTTTTTTTCTAACTCTAGATATAGATACATATATAAAAAAAAATACGTAGATATATATCTATATATTGATAGTAAGGGTTTGCATTTGATTCCCAAGGTAAGGATAACCTAAACGTCTCTGGTACGAAAAATTATATCCAACTAATTTTTCAATACCGTAAGAGATAACGCAATATTCCTTCTACGTTACGATGTAATTCTAGAAAAAATTACAGCGGGAAACAGTTCAGGGAGAAATTTTCTTTCTCTTACCCGGAGCAAAGGCCGAAATGAACCCGATTTTTTTTGCCGAGCCGGGAACTACTGGATACCCGGATTTTGCATGAGTACTCGATTAGCCCCTTGTCAGATTTGAACCGACGACTTACGCCTTACCATGGCGTTACTCTACCGCTGAGTTAAAAGGGCTTATCTATCATCGAGTAATCTAGATTGAAAAATGATATGGAAGTGGGATTGTCGTTTCGTTGATCAGATCCAACTTAGCTGGATTCATTGGTAGAACTATCAGTGAAACAGAAAGGAAAAACTGATTACTTTTAACCTTTGACGGAAACGAAACTACCAGTAAATTGGGAAGATAATTGGCAGTTGACTTTGCGGAGACGGGATTTGAACCCGTGACCTCGAGGTTATGAGCCTCGCGAGCTACCAAGCTGCTCTACCCCGCGCAGTTAATGCCTTCAATGTAATTATTATACATTCCCTAAATAATTACATTGAACATAAATGATAAAAATGAGTGAATTGAAATATTATAAGTCAAAGTATTACATATATATATACTAATTTTTAGTATTTCAAATCGCGATAAGAATGGAGGGGGAAATAATTTTTCTACCAACTCGACTTCGATACTCCAGGCAAAACACAAAGGTGTGCCATTTCGCGAGGTACGTGTCTAGAAAAACCGAAATCTCGATAATTGGATCTGGGGCGTCCGGTTAGGGAGCACCGGTTACGAAGACGAATAGGTGCACTATTGCGTGGTAGAGATTGCAATCTTTCGGAAATAATTAGTTTCTCCTGGATAGGCAAACTATTTTGAATTTGTCGTTTTAAAGATTGGCGAATACAATCATATTTTTTCACCAATTTTTTTTTCTTTTTTTCTTTTTCAATAAGACTTTTTTTTGCCATAATTGACGGTTCGATAAGCGAAATTGTATTATTGCTACGAAACAGGTGGGACTTGAATCCGAAACTGTTATTCATCAAAAACTTCAAGAAATGAAAATCTATTCATGCTTTTTAAGTAAATACTTTTTTAGAGACGATGTCCCATACGTGAAAAATAATGAGGCTAAGGCCAACACGGGAACAGGCAAAGGGTAATCGAACGAAAAGGATTAACCGAATTTACCCGATGTAGACGCTATTAGGAAAGCTGCGTAAGTAAATATATAACCCACAGAAAAGTGAGCTAATCCAACCAATCGTGCTTGAACGATAGAAAGGGCAACTGGCTTATCCCTCCACCGTATAACATTTGCTAGGGGCGTTCGTTCGTGGGCCCAAGCTAGAGTTTCGATGAGTTCTTGCCAGTAGCCGCGCCACGAAATTGAAAACATAAACCCGGTAGCCCACACAAGATGTCCAAATAAAAACATCCATGCCCATACAGATAGACTATTCATACCGAAAGGGTTATAGCCATTAATAAGCTGCGAAGAATTCAGCCATAAATAATCCCTCAACCATCCCATTAGATATGTAGAAGATTCGTTGAATTGAGCGGCATTGCCTTGCCACAAAGTAATGTGTTTCCAGTGCCAGTAGAAGGTGACCCATCCAATAGTGTTCAGCATCCAGAAAACAGCTAAGTAGAAAGCATCCCAAGCGGAAATGTCGCAAGTTCCGCCTCGGCCGGGTCCATCGCAAGGAAAACTGTAACCAAATTCTTTCTTATCTGGCATCAACTTGGAACCGCGCGCATCTAATGCACCCTTCACCAGAATTAGTGTAGTTGTGTGCAAACCCAAAGCAATGGCGTGGTGAACCAAAAAATCCCCGGGACCAATTGTCAGAAATAGCGAATTACTGCTACTGTTGATAGCATCCAACCAACCAGGTAGCCACAAGCCCCGACCGGCATTACTTGCCGGACTATCTGCCGAGGATAGAAGCACGTCAAAACTATATAAAGCTTTACCATGAGCAGATTGGATCCATTGAGCAAATACAGGTTCAATAAGAATCTGTTTTTCTGGAGTCCCGAAAGCTACCATCACGTCATTGTGAACATAAAGACCTAACGTATGAAAGCCCAAAAATAAACTAGCCCAACTCAGGTGAGATATTATTGCCTCCTTGTGTTCTAACATTCTTGCTAAAACATTATCTCCATTCTGTGCAGGATCGTAATCTCTGAGAAAAAAGATGGCTCCATGTGCGAAGGCTCCTGTCATAATAAACCCAGCAATATATTGGTGATGGGTATATAGTGCGGCTTGAGTTGTATAATCCTGCGCTATAAAGGCATAAGCGGGTAGCGAATACATATGTTGTGCAACAAGGGAAGTAATGACCCCTAAAGCGGCTAAAGCAAGTCCCAATTGGAAGTGAAGAGAATTATTCACCGTATCATAAAGTCCCTTGTGTCCACGTCCCAACCTACCTCCTGGGGGAATATGGGCATCCAGAATTTCTTTCATACTGTGTCCAATACCAAAGTTAGTTCTGTACGTATGGCCAGCAATTACAAACACGACGGCTATTGCGAGGTGGTGATGAGCAATATCAGTTAGCCACAAACTTTGAGTTTGTGGATGAAATCCCCCCAAAAAAGTTGGAATAGCTGTTCCTGCCCCTTGAGTGCTATTGAACAAATGAGTATTAGAGTCAGGATTTTGCGCGTAAACGCTCCACTGACCCGAAAAAAATGGTCCCAATCCCTGGGGATGCGGGGCGGTAGTCAATAAGTCGTTCCATCTAACATGCCCACCCCTTGCTTCGGGAATAGCTACATGAACCAAGTGGCCTGTCCAAGCCAAAGAACTCACTCCGAATAATCCCGAAAGGTGGTGATTAAGCCGAGATTCAGCATTTTTGAACCAAGAAATGCTTGGTTTCCATTTGGGTTGGAGGTGTAACCAGCTAGCTAGTAGAAACGAAGCAGCAATAGCTAGCAGAAAAATGGATCCAGTATAAAGATCTTGGTTATTGCGTAAACCAATGGTGTACCACCACTGATATACGCCGGAATAAGCAATATTGACTGGACCTGCGGCCCCCCCTCGGGTATAGGCTTCGACCGCCGGTTGACCAAAATGGGGATCCCAAATAGCATGGGCGATCGGTCTCACATGTAATGGGTCCTGTACCCATGTCTCAAAGTTGCCCTGCCAAGCTACGTGAAACAAATTCCCAGAGGTCCATAGAAAGATGATAGCTAACTGACCGAAGTGAGATGCAAATATTTTTTGATAAAGACGTTCTTCGGTAGTATCGTCATGACTTTCGAAATCATGCGCAGTGGCTATACCAAACCAGATACGACGAGTAGTTGGGTCCTGGGATAGACCCTGGCTGAACTTTGGAAATCTTGATGCCGTAATGTTTCTCAAATCCTCCTAGCCATTATCCCACTGCAATAATTCTCGCCAGGAAGAATGCCCAAGTTGTGGCGATTCCACCTAGAAGGTAATGAGTTACTCCCACGGCACGTCCCTGTATAATACTCAGAGCTCTGGGTTGGGTAACAGGAGCAACTTTCAACTTATTATGAGCCCAAACTATAGATTCAATAAGTTCCTGCCAATAGCCGCGACCACTGAATAGAAACATTAAACTAAAGGCCCAGACGAAATGAGCCCCCAAAAATAGAAGCCCATATGCAGACAATGAAGAACCATATGACTGGATGACTTGAGAAGCCTGTGCCCACAAAAAATCTCGCAACCATCCATTGATTGTTGTTGAACTTTGTGCGAAGTTTCCCCCAGTGATGTGATTCACTGCTCCTTGTTCGCTTACACTTCCCCATACATCCGATTGCATTTTCCAACTGAAATGGAAAATAACTACTGAAATGGAGTTGTACATCCAAAACAGCCCCAAGAAGACATGATCCCAAGCAGACACCTGGCAGGTGCCCCCTCTCCCGGGCCCGTCACAGGGAAAGCGAAAACCGAGATTTGCTTTGTCGGGTATTAGCCGAGAGCTGCGTGCGAATAAGACGCCTTTCAATAATATTAGTACAGTAACATGAATCGTAAATGCGTGGATGTGGTGCACCAAGAAATCTGCAGTGCCTAATGGAATCGGGGCTAAGGCCACCTTGCCGGCTACTGTTACCAAGTTGCTCCCACCCCAGGCTAAGCTGGTGCTTGCCGCCGCGTTAGGTGCAGTCGATCCAGGAGCCAAGGCGTGAGTATTTTGTACCCACTGGGCAAATATTGGTTGCAGCTGGATGGCAGTATCCGAAAACATATCTTGGGGACGCCCCAATGCGCTCATGGTATCGTTGTGAATATACAGACCGAAGCTATGAAAACCAAGAAAAATGCAGACCCAGTTGAGATGTGAAATTATTGCATCACGGTGACGAATAACGCGATCCAACAAGTTGTTGTATTGAGTAGTTGGATCGTAATCCCTTACCACGAAGATAGCCGCATGTGCAGCTGCTCCAACTACCAGAAAACCTCCTATCCACATGTGATGCGTAAACAAAGAAAGTTGTGTGGCATAATCAGTGGCTAAGTAGGGATAAGGGGGCATGGCATACATGTGATGAGAGACAATAATTGTTAAGGATCCCAGAATGGCGAGATTAATAGCTAATTGAGCGTGCCACGAACTCGTCAAAATCTCGTAAATACCTTTGTGTCCTTCACCCGTGAAAGGTCCTTTATGAGCTTCTAATATTTCCTTCGTGCTATGCCCAATACCCCAATTTGTTCTGTACATATGACCAGCTACCAAAAAGAGAATTGCAATGGCCAAATGGTGATGTGCGGCATCAGTCAACCACAAACCTCCCGTTACCGGGTTCAATCCACCGCGGAAAGTCAAGAAATCCGAATATTCCGACCAGTTCAGAGTGAAAAATGGGATTAATCCTTTTGCAAAACTTGGATACGTTTGAGCCAGAAGATCGCGATTAAGGATGAGTTCGTGGGGAAGGGGTATTTCTTCAGGGTCGACACCTGCGTCTAATAGCTGATTAATGGGGAGCGAGACGTGTATCTGATGTCCCGCCCATGCTAGAGATCCCAATCCCAATAGACCGGCCAAGTGATGATTCAGCATGGATTCGACATTTTGGAACCAAGCCAATTTGGGAGCAGCCTTGTGGTAGTGAAACCAACCGGCGAAAAACATCAATCCGGCAAAAACTAAAGCCCCCACAGCTGTGCAATAAAGCTGTAACTCACTAGTTATTCCGGAAGCTCGCCAGAGTTGGAAAAATCCGGACGTTATTTGCACGCCCTGAAACCCCCCGCCCACATCTCCATTAAGTATTTCCTGACCCACTATTGGCCAAACGACTTGGGCACTGGGTTTCACGTGGGTGGGATCATTCAGCCATGCTTCATAGTTGGAAAAACGGGCTCCATGAAAATACATGCCGCTCAACCGAATGAAAATAATAGCTAATTGACCGAAATGAGCACTAAATATCTTACGGGATATGTCCTCCAAATCGTTGGTATGACTATCAAAATCGTGGGCATCAGCGTGTAGGTTCCAAATCCATGTAGTAGTACTGGGACCCTTAGCCAAATTTCTTGAGAAATGTCCAGGCTGAGCCCATCTCTCGAAAGAGGTTTTCACAGGATCCTTCTCCACCATAATTTTGACTTCTGGTTCTGGCGAACGAATAGTCATTGGGAATCTCCTCTCTTCGGGCAGGGGATAGCAACAACCTACCAACAGAAGATACAAAACTTCTAAGAACTGAAGTTCTTACGAGCATGCAAGAATTTATTGCCCCCCCCCCCCCTCCGAGTTTGAAACTTGAACAGTTACGATGGAGAGGTTATGCAGGGTAGGCTTTTGATGGTATTATTACACGACTTAGCGGTGCCTAATGGACTTGATTAGATGAATTGCCCATTCGGCGGGTCGATGTCTGACAATATATATTTTTTTATATATTTGTACCTCCTAACTTAGTTTGTCATACGTTTTCCGTTCTGTTATTCCGCCTCTCCCACCCATGAGACGGGGAGGAGCGTCCCGTAATTTTTAGCCGATTCTGTGCTTCAGCATAATTGTCGGGAGAAAGTGCTATTGCTCGTCTCCAATACTCAGCAGCCTGATCAAACCAAGCTTCCGAAATCTCCGAATCTCCTCGCTGAATGGCCTGTTCCCCTCGACCAGGATGGATGATTTTTTTTGGCAACCTCCTCCTTTAGAACCGAACTTGGGGGTTTCCCGGCCCATACGGCTCATACGACTGCGCTCTTGGCTTATTGTTTCCTCACCGGGGTATGAATACTAGTTCTGAAGTTTGGGAGAAAGAAAATAGTCAGGTTTTCGATTTTATTCGTCCCGAATAAAACCCTTTCCGTACTCACAGTTATTAGAGAGAAAATAACGATCTCCCGCATCACTAACTACCCTACCTAAACATGGATCTCTTGAAATTGGAAAAGTTTTTCCTTTGGGATTTGGTACTACGCCGTGTCTCGCCACTTAGTTTTTTTTTTCAACTGTCTCTACTACAGAAACAAATTGCATAAATTTCTTGGTGAGCCAGTCTCATTGTATCGATCCAGATTTTCAATGATAAATCTTTACGACGCTGCATTCTCCCATTTAGTCAATTATCCATGGGACGGTTAGGCCAGTTACCTCCTCCAAACCCGGATTGCTTTGAAGGGGGCTAAATCCCACAGCTCGCGGCAACTCCTGTACGGAAATATGCTTGGGGGAAGCCTTTTTTCTCGGTTGAGTAGTTGTGAACCGAAGAGTCCTGAGGTGTAGGTAGTCGCACGTGGTGGCAGATCACAGCCATATTATTAAAAGCTTGCGGCAAGAAAGAATTGCGCTCTGGCGCTTGGAAGTAGTATTCCAAAGCTTTTGCATGTTTCCCATTACTTGTATGAATAAGACCTACATTATGGAGTATGTAACTTCGATCGTAGGAATCAATCTCCAAACGCATGGCTTTGTAGTAACTTCGCGAAGCTTCTGCATATTCCCCTTCCGATTGGGCCGACATCCGTTACGGTTGCTTACGTAGAAAAGCTCCGCTTCAAAACCGCACATGAAACTTCCGTATCATACGGCTCCTGCCGCCCAATTTGCGAAGAAGGAAGAAGCAATTTGGGGAGTATTATTACTTTCGTTCCTAACAAAATATGTAACTAGGCGGGGGTTAGTGTCTCACAAAACTGGTATCTAACCATCCTTCTCGCAAAGAGTTTTTTTTCTACCGGATTGATTGCCTCGTCGCCAATAAATTACTGGTAGCAACAATAAACTTTTTGGCGATTTCTTCGTTCCCAACGATTTGCTTCTGGAGGGTTATTCACCTTGGCAATCTCCGATGATCCACAGGGTATCCGAAATACAAACGGGATGGCTGTTTGTTACCCCAATCGCAATTAATCGTTATCGCGACTCCGGAGTTCTAAAAAGTTCTCAAAAACATTACATGTTTGTCAAAGTCAGAGATTGACGAAGATTTTGTATTGCCAATTTCTTTACGTGGTGTTTGCCCCCCCCACGCTTATTCCCAGAAATTTCATGTATTACATATCAATTAACAGGTTTAACCTCCTGCTTGCTTGATAGCCAGATCCGGGGAAAGCCGGAGCCGTAGCTTCTTGCGGGGTTGCATCAATCGTGGATACACGACCGAAGGATTTGTTCGGCAGTCGAAAAACACCTTTACCAAATGTGGGTTTACCGAAGTGGTAGTTTTTTCAACTAATTGGGAATAGTCCCAAATCACCTTCTTTCTCGAATCGCACCGTCCCTGTAGTATATAGAAGCTTCCCTCTCCCTCTTAGTAGTAGGTAGAATCTGTATCAGAATATCTGCTAGAATTGTGAAAGTTTTATCGATAAAATTATCGTTTTTCTGTGACCTAGGCGTAATCTAAATTAACTCCTTGTTTTTCTTTTATCACTTCACCTATTACTAGTCGACTAATTGAAATTGCGAAAGAAGAGAAGGAATAAATTTCTTCGGATAACACATTGAGAAGTAGAAGTGGTGGAGTGATAAGTTGTGTCGAAAAAATTTTTTGTGTCTCATTTCTATGTCGAAGGATAGTTATTGACAACCGATACCTGCGAATCACTTGTCACTTGACCGCCTGAAGTCCTAAAATAAATTTGGATGTTTCACTGCTAAAAGTTATTAGCCCTGGGAAGGGTGGCCGAGTGGTTTAAGGCGTAGCATCGGAAATGCTACGTAGATTTTTATCTACCGAGGGTTCGAATCCCTCCCTTTCCTATCTACATTCTCACTACCTTGGACATTTCTTTGCCTATCCCCCAAAATCTGGTTAACTAGCTATTTTGGAAAAGAAAAGATGGATTCGAAGTAAAAGTTTTCATCTGTTTCTCTGAAAAGAAAGAAGTTGACAAACTACTTCATCAGAAACAAGAGAAGCTAATCCCGTCAACCAATTCAACGTTAGATGCGTTGAAATAGCACATCACTCACTAGAACTCGAAAAGGACATCGTTAGCGAAATCAACTTTTTTAAAAGAAAAAAATTTTACTTCGCAAAGGTAAACTTCGGAATTCTATTCTTTACTAAAACAAAAAAAGAGGGAAATGCAAAAGCTTTTTACGCCTTTTTATCCATCTGATTCTTGATTTGTATCATTTTGAATCCTTTGAAAATATTCTCACAATAAGGATCTCCAAAGTTTTTGGTTAAATCAGATGAAAACATGTTATATTAAGCTTTTCGGGAGTGATACTCAACAACTAACAATTCATTTATATCTAAATTGACGGATTCCCGATTAGCCATATGATTGACTAATCCTGCTGGCTCGCTCGTTTTTGAAATAGACAGAGTCAAGTGATCCGGTATTTCGTCCCTTCCGAGAGACTTACCTTTTGCTGCATTGTAGGAAGTTGGTCGGTTCCGAATAGTAATAATATCCTTAGGTTTACGTCGGTAGCTCGGTATATCCACAATACGACGGTTCACTAAAATATGTCTGTGACTAACCAGTTGTCGGGCAGCGGGAATTGTGGAAGCCATGCCTAACTGGAAAATAACATTATCCAGACGCATCTCCAGCAGTTGCAGCGGTACTTGACCTGTCGAACCCCTAGTTCTTCTAGCAATACGGACGTAGTTGAGTAATTGGCGTTCGGTCAATCCATAATTGAGACGTAATCTCTGTTTGGCCTCCAAACGCACGCAGAATTGAGAAATTTTCTTTGAAGCTGATTGTTCACCAACAACTCGAACTTCCTCTAAGTTGGACGCATTATTTTTACCTGTAAGGCCTGGCAAATTTTTCAGACGACGCATCAATTTCAAACGAGGTCCTCGAAAGCGAGACGTAAAAACTCCTTTTCTATAAAATAAAAATATTCTAAGTGGGAAAAACCTTATAGGATCAGCTCGGAGATATTATTTATCTCCACCGCCAAATTCGATAGAAATTGAGCAAACCTAATATCTGTGGAAATCATAACATATGGATAGAAACTGATAAATATTTGCGTAAAAACATTTGAACGGATAGATGGGGGGAGCAGACGGAAACTAACCTAACTACTTGCGCATCCAAAAATTTGTACCGAACAAAATGGAAACATTGTAACATATACATTTACATAAATGTATTTACATAAAAGTTCTAGAGGAGAAACTTTAATGTATTCATGTGACACATGTATTGCCTCAACTAGTGTGTTCATATATACTTATCTTAAGAGTAATAGTGCAAAAAAATTGAAAGACGAGTCATTCTCAATTGACAATTTTTATTACACACATTTTCCCTTTTAACAAGTAAAAAGCGAGACTGAAAAAAAAGAAGCGCGATGTTGTTTGTGAAAGCAGAAGAGAATAGGTAAAATGCTTAAACGCATGTGTATTTGTACATACATGCTAGTTTTCTCGCATTTTAGATGGCTGGAATGGGATCAACTTAAGTAAATTAGTAAATACGAGTGCACCAAAATTCTTCAACTTCAAAAAATATCGGGAGTAGTTAGATATTTAGGTCTTTTACTTTTCAGTTCGTTGGGGCCTAAAGGTGGGGATATGGCGAAATGGTAGACGCAGCGGACTCAATCGGATTGAGCCTAGGTATGGAGACGTATCAAGTGGCAACTTCCAGATTCAGGGAAACCTAGGATTATTCAGCAGGCAATCCTGAGCCAAATCTCGTTTCATCTTACGAAATATGGATCGGCTCTATAAAGCGAGATAGGTACAGAGACTCGAAGGGAGTTATTCTAACGAACAAACTATTAGTGACTAATTTTTGAAAGAACCAAATATCCAACCGTTCCATATGGTTGACTGCACGAAGTGAAGTATGTGAAAAAGCTGAGGTACAGCTAAGAAAAGAAGATTTCAGTCTTTGGAAGCGGACTCATTGGAAGCAATTTGGAGGAAGTATTCATCCGCAGAATTACGCGAATACTCCGCCTCACTAATTAATGGGGCGCTAAGTTAACTTCTCCTATCTCATCTTTTTACTGTTGATTCTCTCCCATATCTCTTCCCCACCTGTTCTAAGATCTCATTACATTCCCACGGATACTTTCCGATGAACGAGCTGGTAGCAACTAATAAATTTCTCGTGAATGAAGGTAGAGCCCCATTCTACGCAGTTACTAGTAATCTAGTAGCGACGCAAGTTGCAGTAGAAAGAAAATCCGTAGGTTTCGGCCGTGAGGGTTCAACTCCCTCTATCCCCAGCGAAACACTTAAACTATTTCATCCTAATAAAAAAAAAATTAATAGATTATATTGACAATCAAAAGAAAATTTTGGAAACCACCTCAAACCCCTTGTTTCATCCTAATAAGATGTTTTGCAAATCAGCCATTCAGGCAGTTCAAATCCCTGAATGGCTCAATCGATCTTAAGTTTTTCCCTCGGAATTTCTTTTCTTAAAGAAAAGAAAGATAGCATGAGACAAGTCAGCAGAAACGGGATTGCAGGTTTGATTGGGTAAGCAAAAACCCAAAGGCGAAGTCGCCTAACCCGTTTCGTTTCCAAAACAGTTGTATCCCTCGATAAGTTAGCCGGGATAGCTCAGTTGGTAGAGCAGAGGACTGAAAATCCTCGTGTCACCAGTTCAATTCTGGTTCCTGGCAAAAAATAAAAAAAAAAATATATATATATATATTTGCACCCAAATAAAATAATGGGTAGAAAAAGTTTTTGAATCGATATCTACTGTAGTAAAAACATAATCCCCCAGGAAAAAACTGGAAAAAAACTCGTAAAATAAAATTTTTAAGAACTGGGTGAGTCATTTGAGTTCCGCTGGGTAAATAGCTTTGGCAAAAATCGGATGAGGGGTTCAGCGGGGAGAAGTTCTAAAACCAAGTTTTTTCATTTCTATGCAATCTATATGCAATCTAGTAAGCATCTTGTAACTCGTAGAAATTCGGTACCACATAATCCTTCCGGAGCGGCCACCCGACCCAACTTTCAGGCATTAGTATACGCTTAAGATACGGATGTCCTCGATGAATTATTCCCAACATGTCATAAGATTCACGTTCCTGGAAATCAGCACTTTTCCAAACCCAATAAACCGAAGGTATTTGAGGATTTGTTCTTGAAACAAAGACTTTTGCACATATTTCCTCGGGTTGATCTGAGTGGTCTTGCATCTGAGTTAAATGATACACACTAACTAAAGACCCTCCAGGTGTTGCGTCGTAAGCACATTGAGATCGTAGGTAATTAAATCCATAAGCATATGGGGCAACAGCTATAGATAACCACTCTTCTGACTTGACCTGCAAAATCTCGACACCTCTATAATCGTAACCCAAAGGTCGGTGTGAAAACTTGTGTTTAGTTAACCAGACAGATAATCGACCCCGCGTCTCTAGATTAAACTTATCTTTATCAACGGTGTTCATATTGGTTAATACCTCTCTATTTTCACTGATCCCACAAAAGAAGTAGAACTCAATCCTCAATTTGCTGATATTGAATCATCGTACTCATTCGCAAACTTCTCAAAATTTTTTGGAAAATTGGTTGGCACCAAATTTGTATCGCAATTATGTATTTCCCGATTGTATTTCCCAGTATGAGCGCTTGGTACAAAACAAAGTCGGTGGCTTAGACTAAAGTATTTTGCTCGGGTGGGGCAGGACGCTCGTTCCCCAAAACTGTCTCGAGCAATTTTCTTGCGGAGTTTCGTCACGGCATCAGTAATAGCTTCGGGTTTGGGTGGGCAACCTGGCAAATGAATATCGACAGGAATTAATTTGTCTACCCCGCGAACGGTACTGTAGGAATCTGTACTAAACATGCCTCCTGTAATGGTGCAAGCTCCCATAGCAATTACATACTTCGGTTCAGGCATTTGTTCATATAATCTTACTAAAGATGGGGCCATTTTCATTGTTATGGTACCGGCAGTGACAATTAGGTCTGCTTGTCTAGGACTGGATCTGGGTACCAGTCCGTACCGGTCAAAATCAAATCGCGAACCAATTAGAGAAGCAAATTCAATAAAGCAACAACTGGTGCCATATAGAAGTGGCCATAAACTGGATAATCTGGACCGATTAGAAAAATCACTGATACTAGCCAAAAAAATTGAATCTGACACATTCTGCTGAAGAGGCAACTGCGCCACTGAATTGGGTAAAGTGACTTCACTTTCGTATTTGAATTTCCTTCTCTCAAATTCACCTAAATGTTCGGAACTTAAGACCATTCCGATGCTCCTTTTCGCCATGCATAAACCAAGCCGACGACTAGTATGAATATGAAAACAATCACTTCGATAAAAGCAAATAAGCCCAATTTTTCAAACGCTATAGCCCAGGGATAGAGAAATACGGTTTCAACATCGGAGACCGTGAATACCGAGGCAAACATATAATGACGTATCTGAAATCGAATCCAAGTGTCTCCTTTTGGCTCAATACCTGACTCGTAACTCGTTAACTTTTCCGGTCCTTCCCGAGTGGGAGCAATAAACCTGGGAATCAAAAAAGCCAAAAATGGGATAGATAGAGATACTAACAAAAAAATCCGGAAAGAGTCATATTGGTGAAACAAAAACATCCACACACTCCTTTCGTATCGATAATCACCGCCTCAATAAACTACAACAGGTTTATCACCTAGAACTTATCCGGAGAAGTGGATTGGAGTTTCAGCCCGCTTCTGTTAATAACTATTAAAGCTAATAATTACTAAATTGAAGACGAACCAGATAGATGAGATAGTCTCCCTCTTTCGATTCCATTTTTGGTAGAAATACTGGGCTACCCAGTACTTCGAGTCGATTGTATGCGCACTCAGTTGATTACTAACCCCACGAAGGGATTGAATCAAATTTTTTTTTTTAAAGTAGAAAGTAGGGGGGAGGGAATATTCATTCAATGGATCAGATTGAATAAATTAACTACTTGAATAGACGAGACGACTCAAACTGATTGAGTAGATCCCGCCAAGCCAATGATTTTTTATTCTTGGTTTCTTCTTTCTCAAAGAGAGTTAGTTAAGTTAGGGCTATACGGATTCGAACCGTAGACACTCTCGGTTATGCAGATCGGAATATGAAAAAAAGTTCTTGAACTGCTTGTTGAACCCAACATGCTGCTTTTACAGCATCGGGCTCTATAACCAACTGCTCTCCAATCCAATTGGACACAAACAAGCGCTGATATACCAACTTTTGTTTCAAAGAGAAATGGAAAGAGGTGGTTCCGTGTGCCAAACAATTTTTTTTTTATAGGTATTCTTTCGAGTTGGATATTCAAAAGAAACTACATGAATAAAAAATGGATTAAGCAATCCCGAAGTATCTAATAAAGATTATTGGCTACGCGTTGACACAGGTTTGCCCCTGTTGGGTAAAGATCTATCTCGAGATCCAAAATAGTCTCTGTCGCTTGAAAAAGCTAACTTCGCAATACTTCCTACACCCGAAAGTTCGTGAGACGAGGAAGAGATTCTGTTTGGGCTCTCGCGTTGTCCAACCCTTTTTAGCATTGGATAAAAAAATTATCCACCATATCAACTTTTTGATATCGATTTGCAGTCGACTTATCTGTCATGCTATTGTTCTTTTGTGCGAGGGAGAAGTAAGACAGAAATATGTCACGCAAAGTCTTTTTGCATGAGTCGTTGGGTTTCGACGAATCTTCCTAAAAAAACATCGGCGCACGTGTAAACGAGGCGCTCTACCGCTGAGCTATAGCCCTTGAAAAAAAAATGCTCACTTAACAAATAGTTTAAGTGTAACAACTCACTTCTGTCAAGTCAATCAATCGATTGGAGAAGGAAATGTAGAACCAACTAATTTATGCTAATATAATGTTAACTTGCTTCCAGCCATTTTTTAGATATATAATAGATATGTCTATACAAATCCATATCTATCTATCTCTACAGATAGATATGCAAATGACACACGCAGATAGATGAGAACGCTAGCATTACTATAGTATAGGGAAAAGTCACAGCGACCTACTTAACTCAGTGGTTAGAGTATCGCTTTCATACGGCGAGAGTCATTGGTTCGAATCCAATAGTAGGTAACACTTATTAGATACCGCAACTACTAAATCGGTATTTAATCGGTACCTAATAAGTTTCAATGTGCGCAAGACGTATTGCACGCGCGGCACCATAGTACTAGTAAAATACGAAACTTTTGCGCCGGATCAAAAATATCGGGCTCCTCCAGACTAAACGGTAGTTGAAGCTTCTAATCTGGCTTTAGCTCGTTTAAACGCTAAATTGGCTTCTATTACTCTTTTCTTACCTTCTGCTTTAGCTAATTCGGCTTGAGCCGTCTGGAAACTTTTTTGAGCTTCGTCAGGATCAATTTCGCTAGCTCTTTCCGCTTCGTTAACTAATATTGTTACCCGATTATTATCTATCATGGCGAAGCCACCCATCAATGCCATTGCAGACCATTGCCCATCACTACGTATTTTTGAGACCCCCATATCCAAAGCTGTTAGAAGGGGCGCATGGTTAGGTAGTATACCAATCTGACCACTACTGGTAGATAGAACAATTTCCCAAACCTCAGAATTCCAAACTATTCGATTAGGGGCCATTACACGAAGACTCAATGCCATACTTCTCATTGACCCCCCGCCTGTAAAGCCGCGGCCTTTGCCGCGGCTTCGTCAATATTGCCAACTGGATAAGAAGCTTGCTCGGGAAGATTATCCAACTCTCCGGGAAGAATCATTTGAAATCCCTTAATTGTTTCTGTTAAACTAACATATTTTCCTGGAGAACCGGTGAAAACTTCCGCCACAAAAAAAGGTTGCGATAAAAAACGCTCTATTTTTCGAGCTCTAGCTACCGTCAAACGGTCCTCTTCGGATAACTCGTCTAATCCGGGAATAGCTATAATATCTTGAAGTTCTTTGTAACGCTGCAAAGTTTGCTTAACCCCCTGTGCTGTTTCATAATGCTCCTCACCTACAATCCAAGGCTGTAACATAGTTGAGGTCGAATCCAACGGATCAACGGCCGGATAGATACCTTTCGCGGCCAAGCCTCTCGAAAGCACAGTTGTAGCATCTAAATGCGCAAATGTCGTAGCAGGGGCTGGGTCAGTCAAATCATCTGCAGGTACGTAAACAGCTTGAATGGAAGTTATTGACCCCTCCTTGGTGGAAGTAATTCTTTCCTGCAGTGATCCCATTTCTGTACCAAGGGTTGGCTGATAACCCACAGCGGAAGGCATTCTCCCGAGTAATGCTGAGACCTCTGACCCCGCCTGAACAAAGCGAAAGATATTGTCAATGAATAAGAGTACATCTTGTTTGTTAATATCTCGGAAATATTCCGCCATTGTTGGAGCGGTTGGGCCAACTCTCATACGAGCTCCCGGTGGTTCATTCATCTGACCATAAACCAAAGCCACCTTTGACTCTGATATATTTTGTTCATTAATAACTTTTGACTCTTTCATTTCCATGTAGAGGTCATTACCCTCACGCGTACGTTCTCCTACCCCGCCAGATACAGATACACCTCCGTGAGCTTTCGCAATATTATTAATCGATTCCATGATAAGAACTGTCTTTCCAACTCCGGCGCCGCCAAATAAACCAATTTTTCCACCTCGACGATAAGGAGCCAAAAGATCCACAACTTTAATACCCGTCTCAAAAATCGATAGTTTGGTATCCAATTGAGTAAATGCCGGGGCGGATCTGTGAATTGGAAATGTTTTACTATTCCGAACAGGACCCAGATTGTCTACAGGTTCACCGAGGACATTAAATATTCGGCCGAGAGTAGTTTCGCCAACGGGAACACTAAGAGGAGCTCCCGTATCAACAGCACCCATACCTCTCATTAAACCATCTGTGGCACTCGTAGCTACGGCTCTTACTTCGTTATTACCTAACAATTGTTGAACCTCACGAGTAACATTAATCTCCTGGCCCGCCGAGTTTTTTCCTTTGACTACTAGTGAGTTATAGATATTGGGCATTTCCCCGGGGGAAAAAGCCACATCCAATACTGGTCCAATGATCTGAGTGATGTACCCCACGTTTTTTTCCACCAATTCAGAAATTTCGAAAAGGAGAGAACTGATTTTCGTAACTGTTTCGGTGTGTTTTCTTTATTTAATTGCTGAATCGATAGAAGTATTTGGTATTTCACGACCGAGTGGTCGGTGATAGTAAAGGTTCACCCATTCTATTTTCACTTTGACTCCCCCACTTTACTTCTCCAAATTGCAGATGTGGCTATAGATAAATAAAATGAGGCGATGAAAGGGGTCGGCAATTAGAAAGAGTTTTTTTTTCACACGACTCCCGTAATCACAGAATCGGTATTCCATCTATTGAATTTTTGGTTTTGGGTCATGCGTCTTTTCCCTTTCCAGATCTTCAAACGTAGGGGACCAACACTTAGTTAGTTCGGAATCCACGGACCAGTCTAACCATGAACGGATTCCCGAGTCAATGTATTAGGATGGGGCGGAGTGATCCTTCTTCAGCAGTTTATGCAAAAAACCGTGGTGATTAGTTGCACCCCGCATAGGACGCGGTGTAAAATGGTAATGTTCCATTCCCGAAGTGGATTTTCAAAAGGTATAAGTATCGCGCCAAGGTTGAATTACTAAGACCCACTTAACGGCTCATGTCGAAATACTCTATCTATGCCGAGCAGATCTCGTCATTACAAGATTTACTATTTCAGTCATAGGGAGGAACAAACTCATGTCGCCACAAACGGAGACTAAAGCAGGTGTTGGATTCAAAGCTGGGGTCAAAGATTATCGATTGACCTATTACACTCCCGACTACAAGACCAAAGATACTGATATCTTAGCGGCTTTTCGAATGACCCCCCAACCTGGAGTACCGGCTGAGGAAGCCGGAGCTGCAGTAGCTGCGGAATCTTCTACGGGTACGTGGACCACGGTATGGACAGACGGACTTACTAGTCTTGATCGCTACAAGGGCCGGTGCTACGATATTGAGCCCGTCGCTGGGGAAGATAATCAGTATATTGCATATGTAGCTTATCCTCTGGATTTATTCGAGGAAGGTTCCGTCACCAATATGCTGACTTCTATTGTAGGTAATGTTTTTGGATTTAAAGCCTTACGCGCTCTGCGCCTGGAAGACTTACGAATTCCTCCTGCTTATTCCAAAACTTTTATCGGACCCCCCCACGGTATTCAGGTGGAAAGGGACAAACTAAACAAATACGGACGTCCCCTACTGGGATGTACAATCAAGCCAAAATTGGGCTTATCTGCCAAGAATTATGGTAGAGCAGTTTATGAATGCCTTCGTGGTGGACTTGATTTCACAAAAGATGATGAAAACGTGAATTCCCAACCGTTTATGCGTTGGAGAGATCGATTCTTATTCGTAGCGGAAGCCCTTTTTAAATCCCAGGCTGAAACAGGTGAAATCAAGGGGCATTATTTGAATGCCACTGCAGGTACGTGTGAAGAGATGTTGAAGAGAGCTGTTTTCGCCAGAGAATTGGGTGCACCGATTGTCATGCATGACTACCTGACAGGAGGGTTTACCGCAAATACTAGCTTAGCTTTCTACTGCAGAGACAATGGACTACTTCTTCATATTCACCGGGCGATGCATGCTGTCATTGACAGACAACGGAATCACGGTATGCATTTCCGTGTATTAGCCAAAGCATTACGCATGTCTGGGGGGGATCATATCCATGCCGGAACTGTAGTGGGCAAGTTAGAAGGTGAACGAGAAGTCACCCTGGGATTTGTCGACTTACTCCGTGACGATTATATCGAAAAGGATCGCAGCCGTGGCATCTATTTTACCCAAGATTGGGTATCCATGCCGGGCGTACTCCCCGTAGCTTCGGGGGGTATCCATGTATGGCACATGCCTGCCTTAACTGAAATTTTTGGGGACGATTCTGTTCTACAATTCGGCGGGGGAACATTGGGACACCCTTGGGGAAATGCACCCGGTGCCGTAGCTAACCGAGTCGCATTAGAGGCTTGCGTACAAGCTCGTAATGAGGGCCGTGATCTCGCCCGTGAAGGTAATGAAATCATCCGTGAAGCTAGTAAGTGGAGTCCAGAATTGGCTGCCGCATGCGAAATATGGAAAGCAATCAAATTTGAATTTGATACAATTGATACGTTGTAAATACGTGCAAATTTTCAAAGTTCTTTGCTCCGGCACCTGTTTAGATACGATTATGAGACATACTGATACCAAGAGTATTGGGAAATAATTTTTATTCCCGATACTCTTGGTACCTCAAAACAAGATTGGTGGCTAAATGAAGGAAAGCGCGTGTTTTCAAATCGAAAATCCGAGGGTTCGAATCCCCACCAATTCATATCAAAAAACTACGAGATGAAAATTAGTAGCCTGATGCTACACCCAACGATTCACTGGGTCATTTAACTTCGTCTAACTTCATCATGTGTGATTTCACAACAAATAGAGTTTCATCCGCCTCGTTGGATAATCAAAATTAAACACCTAAAATATGGCTAATTCGGTAGATAATTAGTCAATCTTCGATTTTGTTTTTCCGATGAACTTGGAGTTGGTCCCGATTTGCTAGTACCCCCTTAAACTGGACAAAGACTCTGCCGCCTCGATAAAAAAAATTCGGGATTTGTTTGTTACATGAGCTAAAGAGACGAATGAGGAGATTTTTACGTCTGTAATAAATTGGTTTGAAGATAAGCGAAAATTTGGTGGCTTAATTGGGGCTTTTCTCGAAGAAGCTACGAGAAGCTCCGCCCCAAGTGAAAGAGATAGACGAATAAGCGTTAACGCGAACAAGGGATTATGGGCTCGGTGTGATAACCGTGGAAATATGCTTCATGTAAAATTTTTGAGACAGAAGAAAAGTGTTTGTGAAGAACGCGGTTATCACCTTTCAATGAGTAGTATGGAAAGGATCGAACTTTTAATTGACCCCAACACGTGGATTCCCATGGATGAAGACACGGCCGCAAAAGACGTTTTAAGTTTCTGCGATGAGGATTCTTATGAAAATCGTCTACTTATTTCCCAAGAAAAGACGGGTTTAACCGATGCTGTTCAAACAGGTATAGGATATCCCAATGGAACACTTATTGCACCTGGTGTTATGGACTTCCATTTCATGGGGGGAAGTATGGGTTCCGTAGTGGGTGAGAAGATTACTCGTTTAATTGAATATGCCACACAAAGGCTTCTGCCACTAGTTTTGATTCGTGCCTCTGGGGGAGCGCGTATGCAGGAAGGAACGTTGAGCTTGATGCAAATGGCTAAAATATCTTCCGTTTTGCAACTTCATCAGGCTCGAAAGAAATTGCTTTACATATCCGTTCTTACCTATCCAACTACGGGCGGTGTTACCGCCAGTTTTGGGATGTTGGGAGATATAATTATTGCCGAATCTAAAGCCTATATAGCATTCGCCGGTAAAAGGGTAATTGAATAAACATTGCGTCAAAAGATACCTGACGGTTTTCAAGCGGCTGAGTCTTTATTTGATAATGGGCTACTCGATTCAATCGTTCCGCGCAATCTTTTGAAAGGTGTTTTGAGCGAAATTTTTGAGCTTTACTTATCAGTTCCTTACAAGAAAAATTGAGAAGAAAAAAAGAGAAAATTCAATTTGCTCCGAATTTTATTTGTTTTGCTTCCCGTAGATCCGCATTTTATCTTCTTGCCAATAATATAAAAAAGTAAATCGTGGGATGCTCTTTTTCTGTTAGTGTACGCCTTTTCTCTGCAAAGAATCCTTTGAGACGAAATATTCTAATTAGATTAGTTCTGCAGATTAGAAGCCCCTTTCCTTTATGGAGCAGAAGGAATATCATTAAGTACTAGGAGAAGTAATGGGACGGAGATACATTGTTGTATAAATACTTTTTCTTGCGAGGCAATTTTACCATGACAGCATCTTATCTACCTTCCATTTTCGTACCGCTAGTAGGTTTGTTGCTTCCAGCAGTTGCAATGGCTTCCCTATTCTTGTATATAGAACGGGATGAAATTCTGTAATATCTTTCTTTCTTAATTTGACGAATACCCCCGCTTGATTTTCCCGGTAGTCAAATACTACTGTTAATATTGTCACAATCTATGTCTCATTCTCACTTCCTATAGAGTTGAGATATAGATTGATCATTTGTTAGTAAGCTAAAATATTTTACTTCTAATCTCGAGAGTTGCTCGCCTACAGCCTTGAGCTGCAACTTAGTTTTTTATTACCAGATGCAGATCTATGAAACATAAGCGGAAATAATAAATAAGCTGCAAACTAGAAGGAAAAAAAAAGAGAAGTAAATCCGGTGGCAAAATTAATCCAAATCCATTTATTATGCAATTTGAGGAAATAATAATGAGTTCCCGCCCCAAATGGATCCAAGTAGAGTTCATAAAAGGATCACGTACTTTTGCAAATTTGTGTTGGGCCTGTGTCCTTGTTTGCGGCGCAACAGGTTTTTTACTGGTGGGGTTTTCTAGTTGCATCGGCGAAGATCTGATCCCGAGACTTTCGTCCAAACAGATTGCATTTATTCCACAAGGTCTTGTAATGTGCTTCTATGGGATCGCCGGCCTATTCCTTGGGTTGTATCTGTGGTGTACTGTTTTTTGGAACGTGGGGGGCGGATACAACTATTTTGATAGGCGGGAGGGTATTTCGTCCATCTTTCGATGGGGCTTTCCCGGAAAAAACCGTCGTATCCACGTTCGACTCATACTGGGAGATATTGAAGCAGTTGGTTTAAAAAGTCAAGAAGGTTTTTTCCCAAGCCGGGTTCTATACCTAAAGGTACGGGGTCGACGAACTATCCCTCTAATTAGAATCGGCGAAAATTCGACTCTGGAGGATATGGAAGAAAAAGCTGCCGAACTTGCTCGCTTTCTACGTGTATCAATCGAGGGATTTTGAAATTCAGCCTAAAAATAATATTTTTTGCAAGGATTTTTCGCGAGGTAGTGTAGTGCAAGGGGCATCGAAGGAGGAAAAAAAAGTAAGTTTGGAGAAGTTCTAGAAGAAAAGGAGATAGCTTAATTACAAAACAAAGATTTCTCTCCGACGCTCCTATTTTGCAAAATTTTCTCTATTGGTTGATGGGTAATTAATATATGAAATCGTGTCATTGGAAATGGAAAATTCTTCGGTGGTTTTTCAATACCCCACATCGTTCTTCGGATAGAGCTTATGAAGCTAGTAAGCATCTCCAGCCTGATTCACTGTTTTTCACGCAACTGAAGTCATTTTCCTCACCAGCAGGGGATTCGTCACAAGCCCAAGCAGCTTTCAAAACTACGGTCTCCAAAAAATCTAGATATGTAATATGTTGCAGTCTTCTGGAACACAGATTTAGCCTATTTCTTCTGGGAATTCGAAGGTATTCAAAGATTTTTTTTCGGCCAGAGCCGCCTCCTCGGTTGTTTTCGGCGAAGAGCTGCGGATCCTATCTCCATTATGCAAACGATTATCCGAGAGAAAGTTGCTTAGATACGCTTCCGCACAAGCTTTTAGATACTTCAATTCCCCAGAAAATATCTCCATGGTCTCATTCTAATTATTACATGGATAATAAAGCGGGCAACGGGGGAAGAGCAGTCAGTGGTTTATCGGGATATGAACTCGAAGGCGATTCTGCCTCTGCAAGCCAGTTGATTTATTCTAAGTTGAATAATCTGGAAAAAATGAATAGAAAATTAGCTTGGATTGAAGCAACTTCAAATGATTTGCATTTTCGAGGAAAAATTTGTTCCAGACAAATATTTTCATTTCGAAATAAGAAGAAATTGATTGAAGAATCGCTTCATTGCGAATTAGCAGTTTCTCACCACAGTCCAGTAGCTTACGAATCAATTAGTTTAGTGCCTAGGTCTGTAACTCGGACCTTATCGAGGTTCAAGGCGGAATTGACAAATCGATCAAGTCTATTAGTAAATAACGACTTCGATCTAGCCAAGAACCAAGCCTCGGTTTCTATCCGATACGTCGGATTTTTTTTCCTCCTCCCCCTCTCGCTTCGAGTCGCTCTAGAAAATTGGTTCTTGGAACCCTGGATTAGGGGTTGGTGGAACATATTTCAAATTCAAGTATATCTAAACCCGTTTCAAGAAGAAAAGGCTTTGAGACAGCTCCGAGAAGTAGAGGCGTTAATCTGGTTAGACGACGTGATTCGCAATTTGGCAGATACGCAGTTGCAAAATTTTGACACGGATGCACGTGACGAAAGTACTCGATTAGCAATAATGTATGACGAACCAAATATTCAGCTATTGCTGCAGCTAGCAACCGACACAATTAGCATCGCTATTTCATTTCTTGTCGTTATATTGGGACGAAAAAGACTTGCGGTTTTAAATTCTCGGATTCAAGAGTTATTTTATAGTTTGAATGACACAATGAAGGCGTTTTCCATCCTTCTATTGACTGATTTATGTCTAGGGTTTCACTCGCCCCATGGTTGGGAAATACTTGTAGAGTCTTTCTTTGAACATTTTGGGTTGACTCCCGAGAAATATGTAATTCCTCGCTTTGTCTCAACCTTTCCAGTTATTTTGGATACGCCGTTTAAATATTGGATCTTTCGTCATTTGAATCGAACATCTCCTTCGATTGTAGCGACTTACCATACAATGAGTGAATGACAACCATTCCTCCAAATTCTTAGTTAGCAAGCTATCCCCGCCCCTCATTTAAAAATGCTCCCCCTACATTCATTATCGTTTGCTATCCAGTACTAAATAAATAAATGTAGTAAAGAAAAGAATTAGAAAAAAAAAAGAGACTTTCCGGCATTATGCAACGTCACAGCCTGCCTGTACAAATATTTAAGACTAATCATCGACCTATGCAACCAATAATTACAAATAAATGGATGAGAGACTGGTGGATTTTATCACTTGCAGCATCGATCAGTTTTGGCGAATTAAGCTGTCCATCTGTATCAAATGCATATCCGATTTTTGCGCAACAGAATTACGAAAATCCACGTGAAGCCACAGGTCGTATTGTATGTGCCAATTGTCATTTAGCGAAGAAACCCGTTGATATCGAGGTCCCGCAATCCGTTCTTCCCGATACTGTATTTGAGGCAATTGTTAAGATTCCTTACGACACGTGGATAAAATAAGTATTGGCAAATGGGAAAAAGGGGGGCCTAAATGTCGGCGCCGTCCTCATTTTACCCGAAGGATTTCAAATAGCTCCCCTTAATCGCATTCCAACCGAAGTGAAAGATAAAATAGGAAAATTATCGTTTCAAAGTTATCGACCCGGCAAGGAAAATATAATTGTAGTAGGTCCATTACCGGGCAAGTTATACAGCGAAATTGTATTCCCAGTCTTATCACCAGACCCCGGCACCAATAAAGAGGCGCATTTCTTAAAATACCCTATTTATGTAGGAGGGAACAGGGGGAGAGGCCAAATTTATCCGGATGGGAGCAGAAGTAACAATACGGTTTATACCGCTTCAGCAACGGGAAAAATAAAAAGGGTTGTTCGAAAAGAGGGAAAGGGTGGGTACGAAATTACCATTGAAGAGTCGCCTGAGGGTCGTGAAGCAATTGATGTTGTACCTCCTGGCCCCGAACTCATTGTTTCAGAAGGTGAGTTCGTAAAAGCGGATCAGCCGTTGACTAATAACCCCAATGTTGGCGGATTTGGTCAGGGAGAAGTAGAAATCGTATTACAAGATCCCTTGCGGGTTCAAGGTCTTCTAGCTTTCTTCGCGTCAGTTGTTTTAGCACAGATCTTTCTTGTGCTTAAGAAAAAGCAGTTTGAAAAAGTTCAGTTAGCAGAAATGAATTTCTGATTACACAATTTTTTTTTTTCAGGACCCTCTCCTCGCAGCTAAATCATTATCATTCGACTCATTTTTTTTATTTTAATGGATGCATAAAAAATTTGATTTTTTTCATTTTGCAACTCGATGTTTCCGGCGTGATATGTAAGGGGCTAGCAGTAAGCCAGCTTGCACACGTGTGTTTAAACAAGCGGGGGAGGCAGCGGCTTGAAAGTCACTGGAGTACGGAAGATCATACCTGGCGGACAAATTGAGTTGAAGGCATGGATAACCTCGAGAATGTTGGCGGGGTCGGAACCGCCAATATTCTCGAGGTTATCCAGACGTTTTCCCCAGCGCAATCGATTTTTTTATTTCATTTATGTTCTTAACTCGATTACAACAGGTTCAAATCAGTCATCGGTAGATACAACGACGAGAATGAAATGAATATGTTAAAAAAATTTGATATGGACTACTCGCCCGTCACTGGAGATGAAAACCCTGTCTTCTGGTTTGTCGATATATTGACGGTATTCAAAAAATCGCAAGGTAACCCTATCAATCTATCAATTATTGAGAAAGTTTTTTAAGAGAGCATAAATGGGCTTATTTACTCGAAAATGAGACGTGTTGTAACGTAAAATCCTAATACTACTAAAGACAAATAGTACGTCCAGTCGTCGAGTCGCATAAAACTACTGTGATGTAAAATCAATCCATTTTTAGTTTGAGAAGTAGAAATATGCTGAATCAAACCATTTTTTTCTTCTCCTTATTCTTAGTTAGTTAAAAAGAGAAGAAAAAAAGGAAACTTCACCTGTGAAATTCGATACAACTTTCCCGCTTAAATTGCAATTGAGGCAAGAAGAAGTATTCGTCGACTATTCACCGATTTACACTTACACCAATTGTTCTCGAAGAGATGACCCTAACCCCGAATAAGCTCCGTAGAAAAATACGCCCGACGAACCTATCACAAGTGTACCGGCTACAGTACCTACCAACCGCGAAGGAACCCTTCCAGTGGTATTTGTCATCTGCCACGCCTCCTTCCCGTTCTTTTTTTTTTCATATCTGTTAACCGGCCGTGACTTTAGACATGAACGGTCACAAATAATTGGGATCTTGATGTCTTTCAGACAATTCTGTCTAGTTTCTAATTGAAAAAGTAATTAGAAGATGGAACGGCAAGTACGAAAATCGACAATAGTCCCCGATAAAGGCTTGTACGATTTGGCTCCACGCTCTGTTTATTTGGATTTGGTTGTGTCGTAGATTCAGGGCTCACCAAAAACTATCTCTGAATGAATTGCGTAGCTGATATGGACCCCAAGGAAAAAACCGTAGGTACAGCTAATCCATGGACGGCCAACCATCTAACTGTGAAAATCGGATAAGTTTTATCTAAAGCCGTTGGTTTCTCCTAAAAGGATTTCGTGAATGCATCAACTTGTTCTAGCGAGTCGAAGCGACCGGTTATTAAAGGAACTTCTTGTCGACTCTCTGAGAAGTATTCATTTGGGCGAGGGCTTCCGAAAACGTCGTAAGCTAAACCTGTACTTACAGACAGCCATCCTGCGATAAACAGAGAGGGTATAGTAATGCTGTGAATGACCCAGTATCGAATACTAGTAATAATGTCGGCGAAAGGGCGCTCTCCTGTATTCCCAGACATGTTTAACTCCGTATCTATCTTGTAATACTAAAAAGACTCGATTGTTTCCCGAATAAAGGAGAAGAGGTCAAAGGGATACAGGGAAAAGATGCGGAATGCATCGACAAAAATAAACCCCCTTGAATGAACGGGAACTAATTCAAATTAGGTTGTCACTTTTATACCCGAGGTATACTCAAAATATACTGGGTCAGTATAGCTACTTCATGCACGATGCGGCAAGTTTACTTGCTACGAGATCGACGTTTGATACTTGGGAATTTGTTAATTAACGAATCGTCGCCGACCTAACCCGTAAACCACATGGATTGAAAAATAGAACCCGGCTTTGAAACAATTCAGTAAATCTGTAACCCTTAGGGGCAATTTTTCTCGCCCCGTCTCCTCACCCAATGCTTGCTCGATTCCGGCGGGAGGCCATTATTGATTTCAACTGAGTTTACGCACATTAGACCGAAGAAGTTGAATTGAAGAAGAAGGATAGTCCCGCAATGAGGAGGTCTGACGGTCGATTAACAACGTGAAGAGAAGTAAGCTATCGGCACCAGGTAAGGAATTAAACTACTAAGACGCGATTTCCCCGAATCAATGAAATTGAAAAATTCGAATTTCAAAAAAAAAAAATAGACCCAATTGGGTCTAGCTTAGCAAAGATTTGAGTAAACAACTTTGATTCAGGGACTTGGGGTGATAAACTACTCAAGAAAGTTGTATACGAATCCATCTGCTAGATAATTTGGTATTCAGATATATGCTCACTTCATTAAGCTACTTCGCCTTTCTGATGCTTGCACTAACTTTTACCTTAGCTATATTTATCGGATTGAACAAGATTCAGATTCTGCAACTCACTATTTCTTACCCTCCGAAAAAAAGGGAGGGGGGGGGTAAACAGAAAAAGGGTCTTCCGCAGACAGCGCTTACTAATCCGTCGCACTTACCAATGATTAATTATTAGTTGATGCACAAATGTACTTTGGTAAGTATTTGTATCAGACATCTACAAATTGAAATGGTTGAAGCATCACTATCCGGAATTGTGTTAGGCTCGATTCCGATAACCCTAGCTGGATTATTTGTAACTGCATACCTGCAATACCGACGGGGCGACCAATTGGATATTCGATGACACTTAGTTAAAAATCGGCCTACTCAAGATAAGAATTTAATAAAAGGGAGAGGGGAGGATTCAAAATATATCTGGCAAATCCTTCCCCCCACCTCCTCGTTTTTTTCCGTACAAAAAACTATTTCGAGAGACAAATAACAGATGTGGGAGACCGCTTCTCTTTCTCTAGCGACGACAATTAGTTATACATTTCACTTTCAGTGCGTACCGGTTAAGCAATATTAGGATAAGTGGTAATAGACACGCCCTGTAGGATTCGAACCTACGACATCGGGTTTTGGAGACCCGCGTTCTACCGGACTGAACTAAAGGCGCCTTTTTCTAAGAGGAGTCACTTCAATCTCCAAGGTGAGATTGCAGCACCCCCCCCACCCACCGTACGTAGGTGTCGAGAGAAAAAATACTTGACCTCTCCCTCCAGGGGGTAAAGCAAAAATTAAGTGGGTGGGATAACAACCATCACCCCTGCTAGTTAATGCATGTATGATAAATAGGGATGACGGGATTTGAACCTGCGACATTTTGTACCCAAAACAAACACGCTACCGAGCTGCGTTACATCCCTACTAAATTTGATTAGTGATTAGTGCTACCAATTCCCCGCTATTTGATTCAACTTATTATAATCTTCCCTTACAGATACTGGCTACCACCAAAGAAGGAGTTTATTTCCTGGCAGGTCGTTGACCCCCCCCCTCTACTTACCCACTCTTCCTTTTCCCTATTACTTCTTGACCAGGTATCGTTGGGGTCGGGTACTCGGAAATAATTAATTCTCATTTTGTCAATATGTAAAAAATTAATTTGGGTATATTAAATGTGTTATTCCTGAAAATAAAATAAAAAAAGGAGAATTCTTATGCAACATGTGAAAGTATATCTTTCCACGGCCCCTGTCGTAGCTACAATATGGTTTGGCTTACTGGCTGGTTCACTAATAGAAACAAATAGATTTTTTCCGGATGCTTTATTATTTCCATTTTTTTAACTTTGACTAAAGAAGCTGCAAAAAAATTAGATGAAGCGGGGGGGGGGAGGTGAAATAACTTTACGTTTTGTTACACACGTAGTAACAAATCAAGTCATTAATGAAAAAAAAGTGCCTAAATCTCCCACTTCATCGGTAAAAATTTCGTCAGTAGTCCGTTCATATTGTTATGGATCTACGTGCGACCTCCCACCCCCCCCCTTTTTTTGGAAGAGGAAGGAAATCAATTAGAATACATTTGATTCCATGGCCAGAAATAAAGATGTGAGGGTAACCATCGCTTTAGAATGTACAAGCTGTATTTTTAAGGAGACTGGTGGTAAATCCACAGGTATTTCGCGATACACTACACGTAAAAATCGTCGCAATACACCCACTCGGCTAGAATTGGAAAAGTATTGTTTTTACTGCCACAAGCATACTTTGCACAAAGAGTCGAAGAAGTAAAAGATATTTGCGATTGGTTTGGAAGTAGTCGATATCAACACTGGTATGTATTTATAATTATAAAAAAATATCATGAATAAACTTAGACACTCTTCCCGTAGACGTTCTCCATCCATTCGTTCCGATGAAACTGTTGATTACAAAAATACGAGCCTACTTCGTCGATTCGTGAGTGAGCAGGGAAAAATATTATCAAGACGAATGAATAGATTGACCTCAAAGCAGCAACGTTTGGTAGCTACTGCCGTAAAAAGAGCCCGCATTTTGGCCTTGCTTCCCTTTTCAAATAACGAAAGTTAGATCATTTTCATAAATTAATTTATGGGATATTTTGCAATTTGGCAAATAAACATTTTCCGTAGAAAACATGCATTTCAAAGTAGTCCTCCCGTTGGATCAAACCGGTATCTATGAGATAGTCTGTCTTTTTACACGTTTCCCCCCTCTTTTCTATTTTTCGCTGTGAGAAATCTGTAACTCAATTTGGTTTCTCCGCCTCTCCGTCGAAAACGATTTGGAGAGGCTTAAATTTACCGCCGTCGATCAAATTATACTGTTGCTAACTTGTTGTACGAGCATAGAAAAGCAGTAAGCATCTAAGATAGCTACTTGAGCTAGTGTCTTGCGATTCAAAGAAACTCGATTTTTGTACAAATTGTGAATCGCCGAACTGTGGGTAATTCCATCTCTCCGCGCTGCTGCATTAATACGAGCAATCCACAGACGGCGAAAGGACCTTTTGCGATTATTTCTATCTACATGAGCGCAAGCTAAAGCCTTATCCCTCCGCTGTTTCGCCGTTCTAAATAATCTCGAATGAGCCCCCCGAAAACCGGATGCGGAATCGAGAATGTTTTTGCGATACTTTCGGGCCACGGATCCTCGTTTTACTCTGGTCATTATACGTATAGCCTCGCAAAAATCCCAAATTTTTCAATATAAAATCTATTGATTTCTTAGTTCTTCTACTTCTTCAAAAAGTTTCACTTCACTATACTCCTAGTTATAATTGTTAATTTAGGAAAATACGTGACAGATTGCGTTCCATCAAAGCATCGCTATCGAAAAAACTCGTCGAATTTTTTCAAATCTCAAACAGAGATTTATACTTCTTCTGTCAAATGGAATACCATTCCATTACATACCAAGTCTTTCCCAAGCTAGTTGTTATCTTACGCCCTCCGGAAGAGGGTGTCAGTCACAGCAACTTTATTATCCTCTCCGTTTCCATCTTATGTGAGAATTAGAGATTCCGGTGGCGTTTGCTACTCCGGCTTTCCCTTCTGTAAGTACTCCGATATCTCAACCTTCTTGCCAAAAAGCCAGACGTTATACCGAGAATGTTACAGATTCCGACGTTTCCGTGGTCAAATTTTCTTGACAGTCGGATCCCCCCTATATACCGGAGTCTAAACTTGTCCCGAGGTGGGGTAAGTAAAACTACTGTTGGTGGTCCGCACGATCCCCAATATTTGACTCAGCCTGTTAAGGCTTTTTCCATTGGATTTCCTAGTTCTTAGGAGAAATCATATGTGTAGTGTAGTAGCGGTATTTTATGCCGGAGGTTGGCGCAATGGCTGACCCGTAGCTGTACTGCCAAGGTAGAATTGGCTGGGGAAGTGTGGGACTTGATACCACCAGCCTGACTTCGCTTAATAACTCAATTTTATTATTATCGATTTCTTCCTACCGTTCCAAATCGAAAAGATCGGGTTTGCACCGACTTTAACCACGAATTGCTATTTCCCATTGAAACAGGTGGATTATGAATTTTTTCCTACTTTACTTCATTTGGTAGATTATCTTATGGCATAAATCTCCAAATAGTTTAGGTTCCCGATCCAAACAAGTCACACATACACCCTAGTACATACCCCCCGCCGTTGGGGACACCCCCGAAGAGCAGGGGATTTTGTTCCACTCCCCAACAGTTGTCTCGCTTTTCTAATAAGTTGCTGATTCGTTGGCACGCTCGAAAACGCATAAGATTTCTTCGGTTTGAAATATTCTCAACCAGTCGAAAAAATTTTTAGTATATCTAAACCCAAAAATTGATCTTTACAAGATTCTTTACGGTATTTAGATTAATCTTGTAAATCTGCTTTTTTAAAGTGGGTGGGTCAATAACTAAGACGTTAAATTACAGAAAAAATTGAATTGTGAAAAAAAGTCCACTTGTGAATCTCAAATAATTTTAGCTTAGGAAATCCTCAACGTGAGACGTTTTCCAATGCCACGAGATCCGCTACGCCGTAATCCTGAGCTTCTTCAGCCGACGAAAATACATCTCTTTCCATGTCTTCGGAAATTATCCACAAGGGTTTACCAGTTCTCTGGGCATAGACTTTGGTTATACAATCGCGTAGTTTCAATGCTTCTTCCGCTTCCATGACACATTCTCCAGCTTGTCCGTCGTAATATGAACTCGCGGGTTGATGAATCATCACCCTGATTAGATGACTCTGATTAAGTCTAACCGTACAAGCAGACATTTCCGCATACGGCTAATTCAGACAATTGACAGTTTAATGCTAATAAAGCCTGCCCAATTTGATTTAGGCATTAATTTTTTCTTTGCGCCGCAAAAATCCTCCACGGACCTTCGCTGTTGCCGTACGTAGTACGGCAAATAGTATTGTATTGTGGGATTCTGCCATCCTTCTCTTTAGAGTACTATGATGGTTCTGTCACCTCTTTGTGTCCGCAATCCCAAAGTTTGCTATGTATACCCTCGATGGAAAAAGGAATCAACCTACTTCGAGTCCTAAATTTTTTCTGCCAAAAGGAGTTTGGATTTTAATACATTTCGTAGATTCGATATTTTCTATGACTTATGACGCTAAAATATATTTATTTTAATCGACAGAGAATTTAACACGAGTTAAAAAATCTCTTGATTCCGTTTACCCTCTTACTACTTCGCTGTTTCACTTCTGGATATGTATAGAGAAAATCGCTAAGTACTGATTGCCATGCTACTGTTGCCTAAATCTAGCGAAGGCAAAATCCTAATTCACACAAATCATTGGCGCCAAGCGTGGGGCAGTGCTATACGTTTAGTAATCTCTCCTCCAGCCAAAATAGAAGATCCCATTGAAGCAGCGAGTCCCATACAAATGGTATGTACATCTGGTACAACGAATTGCATCGCGTCGTAAACAGATATTCCGGCTAATACCGCCCCACCAGGGGAATTTACATACAAATACATATCTTTGCCCTGATCTTCCCCATTCAGATACATCATGATACCGATAAGTTGATTGGCAATCTCGTCATCAACCTGTTGACCTAGAAAAAGAAGCCTTTCTCGATAAAGCCGGTTGCTCGGGGTAGGTTCGTGCGATTCACGCCCCCCCTCTGAAACCGTGTAGGTATCGTTGGAAACATACGGCTCTGGCGGATTTTACGAGACGAGAGAAGATATAAACAGAATGAAGAAATGGGAAGGGATGGGTTTGATCTCTTCCATGTTTTCAATTCTGCCCTAATTAGGCCATTCCGTTTTTTTTTTTGTTCAAGTTTGTCTGGCTCTTTTTTTGTTTTCACATCTTGAACTACGTTGTAACCGGCAGTTGGTGCATCGACTGTGTCAAAATCTTTCCCCCGCACCAGCACATTTCTGTTTGACATTGAGGCCTTTCGATACGAAGAATCTTTAGGCTCATCTCCTACCCCGAAGGAGAAAATTGAGAAAATTCCGACTACCACTCGCACATATAGAACAAGCAGTTTTCTTATCCCCTTATTTCAAATTTTCCCGCATTTTATTTTTATAGGTTCAAAAAAATCTGTTGAAATATGTCATATCTCTTCTGCTTAATGTTTCGCATATTTCTATTACGATCGATCTCTGGGATCGAGTGATTGGGGCCTAGACGACCTGTTCATCTCAACTAGCCATGGATTCCGATAGCTAACATTTTCAGCGGAAGATAAAAATTCTCTCACGCATTTGATTACTGGTACAGTAGTCCATTTCAAGCGAGGTAGGTACAAATCCATCGGATATAAAGTGGCGAATACAGGTTCCACCAGGCTCGACATACCTAACGAGTCGCACTATACGTCAACCCGAACCGCATCCTCTTCCCCAGGCAGGCGAAAGGGCACTTTTGGAACACCAATTGGCATGTGAAAATTATTGAAACGTGTTACAGTTAACTCCGAATTGGGGGCGTAAATATAAATAGGAGCTTAATTGATAAAAATTAGCTTGTGTTACATTATAACACGTCTGACTAAGACGATATGGATCAATAGATCTCTGATTCTGACAGATATTTTCAAATATATATATATATTTTTTTTTTTAATTCCAATGGGACCAATCCCTACATTGTTACATGGGGAATGAAAATGCTAAAATATTCATGTATCCTCCCCCCTTCTCGAGAGAAGAAGTGGCTTCTTCCACACAGCTACGTCTTTTGCACAATTGAGTAGGTGAAACGGGAATAGATAATAAAAACGGTCTTCATAAAATATTTTAAAAATTGACTGTTTCCTCCTGCCTATGTCGTCCCAATCAAGAGCCAGACTCTTTTTTTACGTGTTTCATACAGCAAACCTTATGTCATTTTTTTAGGATATGATCCTCCATTGCGAGAAAGTTACAAAGTTACGTGGTGATCATTCATCTCCAATAATCAAGAAAGGGGTTTTTCACGGGTTTGCCTTGGTATCGCGTTCACACCGTCGTATTAAACGACCCCGGCCGGCTAATTTCTGTGCATCTGATGCATACTGCTTTGGTCTCTGGCTGGGCGGGCTCGATGGCTTCATATGAACTAGCTGTCTTTGACCCATCCGATCCTGTTCTTGATCCGATGTGGAGACAGGGTATGTTCGTCATTCCCTTCATGACTCGAATCGGGATAACGAAGTCGTGGGGGGGTTGGAATATCACGGGAGATACTGCAACGGACGCAGGTATCTGGAGTTACGAGGGCGTAGCCGCAGCTCATATCATACTATCGGGTTTGTTGTTTCTAGCCGCTATATGGCACTGGGTTTATTGGGACCTGGATTTGTTTCGCGACGATCGTACGGGAAAACCATCCCTGGATTTACCTAAAATATTTGGAATTCACCTATTTCTTTCGGGAGTACTTTGTTTTGCGTTTGGAGCGTTTCACGTAACTGGTTTATTTGGTCCTGGTATTTGGGTCTCAGACCCATACGGATTAACCGGAAAGGTAGAACCTATAGACCCGGCTTGGGGGGCTGAGGGCTTTGACCCATTCATTCCGGGCGGAGTAGCATCGCATCACATAGCAGCAGGAGTGTTAGGTATACTAGCCGGATTGTTCCACCTCAGTGTTCGTCCTCCCCAGAGGTTATACAAAGCTCTACGCATGGGAAATGTCGAAACCGTGTTATCTAGCAGCATTGCTGCCGTCTTTTTTGCTGCTTTTGTGGTTTCCGGAACTATGTGGTACGGCTCTGCCGCCACTCCGATTGAACTGTTTGGTCCCACTCGCTATCAATGGGATCAGGGGTATTTCCAACAAGAAATAGAAAGACGAATACGATCGGGCGAAGCTGAAAATCTGAGTTTATCCCAAGTTTGGTCCAAGATTCCGGAAAAATTGGCTTTCTACGACTACATCGGCAACAATCCTGCAAAAGGTGGGCTGTTCAGAGCCGGTGCAATGGACAACGGAGACGGTATAGCTGTCGGTTGGTTAGGCCATGCTGTTTTCAAGGATAGGGAAGGACATGAGCTGTTTGTACGCCGTATGCCGACCTTCTTTGAAACATTTCCAGTTGTCTTGGTAGATGGAGAAGGTGTTGTAAGAGCTGATGTACCATTCAGACGGGCGGAATCAAAATACAGTGTTGAGCAAGTAGGTGTAACCGTAGAATTCTTCGGTGGCGAATTAGATGGTGCTAGCTTCAGTGACCCTGCCACGGTGAAAAAATACGCTAGGCGCGCCCAACTAGGGGAGATCTTCGAGTTTGATCGTGCCACTTTAAAATCGGATGGCGTTTTCAGAAGTAGTCCGCGGGGTTGGTTCACTTTTGGCCACGCCACTTTTGCTCTTATTTTTTTCTTCGGTCATATTTGGCATGGCGCAAGAACTTTATTTAGAGACGTTTTTGCTGGCATCGACCCTGATTTAGACGCCCAAGTTGAATTCGGTGCATTCCAGAAGTTGGGAGATCCAAGTACTAGAAGACAAGCTGTTTAGAAGATTTCCCCCTACAGATCCCGTCGAAGTCAAGAAGTAGGTTTCTTTTCACAGTTCAGATAGTTATACTGACCGTATCAAAAAAAAACTGGATCGAAAAACTGAATACTTCTAACCATTTCGAAATTAAGCTGAAGAAGGGAAATTCTACTGAAGTAATACTTCTCCAATTAGTACGAGAGATAATTTAAAAACATCAACTTACCACCTAATCCATGGAAGCACTGGTTTACACATTTCTGCTGGTAGCCACTTCAGGTATAATATTTTTTGCCATTTTTTTTCGAGAACCTCCCAAAGTGCCTAACAAGGGTAAATAAAAAAAATATTCTTCCACTACAACAAATAAAATAGATATCTTTCTCGCATCGACGACATCATCAATACAAATAAGATGAAATAAATTAGAGACCTTCCTTTTCAATTTTTGGAAGGAAGGTCTCCCGGTTTGACTAATCTTCATGTTCTTCGAAAGGATCTCTTAGTTCTTCGGACGGTTGACCAAAAGCGGTATATAAGGCATAACCAGTGAAGCTAACAAGTGAACAGGATGGAAAAATAGCGACCAAAGTTGCGGTTTCCGTTGCCATGTGACCCAAAAGATTTTAATTCTCACCCGGTATACTAGTATACAAAGTCAGCAAATTTCAACCAATTGAGCAGGCTCTATGGCTACGAAAGTTATTGATGAAACTCCTAGAGATAAACCCAGAATCAGTTTTTTAGGAATGGTTTTGAAACCGCTTAACTCAGAATATGGAAAAGTTGCTCCCGGTTGGGGAACCACTCCATTGATGGGGTTTTTTATGGCTCTATTCGCCATATTTCTAGTTATTATTTTAGAAATTTATAATTCATCCGTTTTATTGGACGGTATTTCAATTAGCTGGTAAAAAGACCCCAAGCCCCGTTGATGCCCCAGCAATAGCTGGGGACTTGGAAGGAGACATCAAAAAATAAATCGAAAAGGTAGTTGAATCGCGTAAATTTCTTCTTTTTTTATTTTTAAAATATTTTGGCAATACGGGTGTGTGATTCGTGGCAATTAATCCGATCCAATGAATAATAAGTTCTCTATTTCATTTATTCGAACAATAGTTTTTCTACCCTTGATGTCTGGCCGGGTAGCCGTTGAATAATTACTACCCGAAACGCAACGTATCTATTGAGAAGTTTCAAACTATGATTAATTTGCATCAATTTATCGCCTAAATTTCGTGATGAAGTTGTTACCTGATACTATTGATTTGGTGATCAATCAAAAAAATTATTCATAAAATGCTTCTTAATCAATCCTTCCCAGATTCTAGAGGTGAAGGAAAGGGAAATATGCGGGATATCTACTAGTTCGTGTAATTCTGAAGTGGTGAAAAAAGATTTGGTGCCCATCGAGTCTTTTTGGACACCAATGAGGTATTTCATCGAGATGTAGTAAAAATCTAAGGTTTTGTGAGTATTTAACCAATCAGATTAGGACGAGGTAACCTTCATTCACTTATGTATTCCACTTTTTTATTTTTAGGGATAGATACGTCGATAAGATGAAAAGATTTCCCAAGACGCTAATACTACTGGTTCTGAAATGAAGGAATAGAGGCTAACATGAGATTGAGGCGGAATTTATTTCCGAGGTTTTCGGAGCTGAATCATCGTCCCCGACCTTTTTATCGATGAGAAAGTGTAAAAAAGCCGGTGGAAGTTTGAAGCTTTTCTCAATGGAATGGACGGTGCTCAGAAAACAATTTCGTTCAAGCTGTGTGAAGAAAAATCTTCATGTACAGTTTATGAAGAGGGAGTCGAGGGGGCTTACCTATCTTGCTAAGGTATACGATTGGTTTGAAGAACGACTTGAAATTCAGGCTATTGCTGATGATATCACTAGCAAATACGTTCCTCCACATGTGAATATATTTTATTGCTTGGGGGGAATCACGTTGACTTGCTTCTTGGTTCAGGTAGCTACCGGTTTTGCTATGACCTTTTATCACCGTCCGACTGTTACAGAAGCTTTTTCTTCGGTTCAATATACAATGACTGAGGTAAATTTTGGTTGGCTTATCCGTTCTGTTCACCGTTGGTCAGCAAGTATGATGGTATTAATGATGATTCCGCATGTATTTCGTGTCTATTTAACAGGGGGATTCAAGAAACCTCGGGAATTGACTTGGGTTACTGGAGTGATTTTAGCCGTATTAACCGTATCTTTTGGCGTAACTGGATATTCGTTACCCTGGGATCAAATTGGCTACTGGGCCGTCAAAATCGTAACAGGTGTACCCGAAGCCATTCCCTTGATAGGATCTTCATTGGTAGAATTATTACGAGGAAGCGTGAGTGTCGGACAATCCACATTAACTCGTTTCTACAGTTTACACACTTTCGTATTGCCGCTTCTTACTGCTGTTTTTATGCCAATGCATTTTCTAATGATTCGTAAACAAGGCATTTCGGGTCCTTTATAATTTATCCAGAAATCATCGCGAAAAAAATAAGCCGCATTTCATTTTTATATTAAATTAAAGGGATTTTTTCTTCTGCTCCTTAAACATATTGTTGTTCTGTTGCCGCAAATACTTACAGATGAAAAGTCATTGAGCGGATTAAATTATCGTCTTGAACTACCGGGATAACACGGCCGAGACATTGAAAGGGAAATTTTGGATTATGGGAGTGTGTGACTCGTCGCAAAAAATGTAGGCTATGCAGATATCAAGTAGGATACTGCTGCTGCGTCTCCCCTCCAACAATTCTTCGGGGTTAAGAATTGAAACCTGGATGTAGAAGCATCTTTCTAAAACTGAGAAAGTTGTTTGGAGAACTTTCCCTATGATCGAACCAAAAATATTTAAAGGCCTCATCAAACCCCAAATCTCTCCACGGATTGAGACTAGGCGGAATTTATTCCTATACGGCTTTTGAGACGATGCATACATTTCTTCTGTATCGGTTGCCAATTTTTTGCAGCAATAGCCGCCGGGGTGAAAAAAACGATCTAAAGAGATTGGTAGCCAAAGTCATAACGAGTTGAAATCCTATACGGATTGTAGTTATCGAGTATCTTGCGTAAGTTAAGTCAAAATACAATACATGATGTATAGGATACGAGATAATCCGCAAAGCTTTGTTCTAAAATAAAAAATATTGAGCTGATTCGGATGAAAAGCCACACCGCAAAATAACTTCTTTTCGCGTTTTTCCTCGTCTTGTCCTGCACTGCAACAAGATGGGGCAGTGAGGTATATGCTCGAGCCGTATGGGAAGAAATTTCCACGTTCGATTCTTACGGGGGAGTGAGGAGTCCATCCCAATAACAAAAAAACCTGACTTGAACGATCCTGTTTCGCGGGCGAAATTGGCTAAAGGTATGGGACATAATTACTACGGAGAACCTGCTTGGCCGAACGATCTTTCATATATATTTCCTGTAGTAATCTTGGGAACCATTGCGTGTACCGTAGGACTGGCCGTTTTAGAACCATCAATGATTGGTGAGCCAGCAAATCCATTTGCAACTCCTTTGGAAATATTACCTGAGTGGTATTTCTTCCCCGTATTTCAAATACTTCGCACGGTACCAAATAAATTACTAGGTGTTCTCCCAATGGCGTCGGTACCTGCAGGTTTGTTGACCGTCCCTTTTCTCGAAAATGTAAATAAATTTCAAAATCCCTTTCGGCGCCCAATAGCCACAACAGTCTTCGCAATTGGCACCGCGGCCGCCATCCGGTCAGGTATCGGAGCAACTTTACCCATCGAGGGATCCCTAACTTTGGGCCTATTTCAGTCTTTTTTTTTCTATTTTTTAGAAATTTAAAAGATATTCAGATCCAGTCTAGGGAATAATTGCTACAAAGCAATATTTCCCTAGACTCATCTGTTTTGGAGTGAAAAAATATCGATTTTTTTTATTTATCGGGTAATCAATTTTCATTTGTTTACATCGAAATAGCGCAAGTCGACCCTAACTTTTCACCTCTTTTCAAAGTATTCGTTTTGTTTCTATCTATACCTTAATCATCATACCGTATTAGTATTAGTAACTTCCAATATTTTTTACACTTCCCTTTTGACATGTAAAAGACATTTTGTTTTAAGAAGAAAGATATGATTTGGTTTCTATCGCTTCTATTGATTGAAACCTAGTTTCTTACTGGGTAATTCTTTGGCGAAACGTTCCCACAGAGCTTTAGACACCTGATCCACAGATTTTTGCCCGAAATTTCTTATTTTCGACAAATCTTCTCGGCTATAATTAAGCGAATCAGCAATTGTGTGTATCTCGGCCCTTTTAAGACAATTAAAAGCTCTGGCAGGTAATTCCAGTTGGTCAATAAACATATTTTTGAAAAGCTTTTCCTCCAGTTTGCACGCGTTACCATATTGCAGTTGCAAAAATGGTGATCTTGTTGAATCGGAAAAATCTTCATTATCTTCAAGAAAAGAGACGTCTCTGTATTTTACGCCCGAAAAAGGGGTTGACAAGTCTATGAGTTTTTTAGAAGCTTCACTAAGTGCTTCATGTGGTGTCGGACTACCATTAGTCCATATCTCGATGAATAATATTTCTTGCGTCGCTCTACCGTTTCCAAAGAGATGGATACTATAATTTACGTTTCGAACAGGCATAAAAACAGCATCGATGAAAAATTGTGCATCTCTGCATTCATTTGAATTTTCTATACGATATCCACAGTCTCTTTCAATTTTTAATTCGATATTTAAAGAGATTGGGTGGGTAATAGTAGCTATATATTGCGAATTGTCGATTGCTTTTACGCGAGGTGGCAGTGATGTATCACCCGCAGTTACTTCTTTAGGGCCCGTCACAGACGAAAATGCCTCCCAAATATCATTGGAATCGCTTTTAAGCACAATCTCTTTTAGATTAACTAAAGCATCATGTATTGTCTCTTAAATACCCGTTATTGTGGAATACTCGTGCACGACTCCGTGAAACTTTGCACGCGTTATTCTCGTTCCTCCAACCTCTTGTGGCAAGGCTCTACGCATGGCAATTCCCACAGTACTGGCTTGGCCTCTTTTGAAGGGAGATACGACGAAACGACCATAATGAAGCCGCTTACTTTCCGTTTTCGATTCTAGGCATTTCCATTGAATTTTCTGGGTAGAGATTGATGTTTCGTTCTCGAGCATACAGAAATTTATTCCTCCTATTTTAATGTGACTAATTACTGGTTAAACGCGTCTTTTTCTAGGGGGTCTACAACCATTATACGGCATAGGAGTCACGTCACGTACGAAACTGAGAATTATGCCGCTTCTGCGAATAGCCCGTAAAGCCGTGTCTCTTCCCGGTCCGGGCCCGCTCATCATAACTTCTGCCTGTTTCATGCCCCGATCCATCGATGCCCGAATTGCATTTTCCGCTGCAGCTTGTGCAGCAAATGGTGTGCTTTTGCGTGTTCCTCTAAATCCACAAGCACCGGCGGAACACCAAAGAATTACTTAACCTCGAACGTCCGTAACGGTAATGATAGTGTTATTAAAACTCGCCTTGATATGAATGACTCCCTTCTGAACTCCGCGTCTTCCCTTACGTGAACGAATTTTTTTTGTTTTATTTGACATAATTGATTGATTATTCATATTGAATATGATGGTTAATTAATATTCTTATTCATACCCAATTTTTTTTTTTACCCCTGCCTCTGCTTATGCTTTGCGTTGCAACAAATTACCATGATTCGTCTACGTCTACGAATCAATCGACATTTCTCACATATTTTTTTAATGGAAGCACGAATTTTCGTATCTATAACCTCGAATTAATTGGGTAAATCTATTTATGGATTTCATACATGTCTCCTTCCTCTTTCAGTCAAATCAAGATAAAAAGTTGGACAAGTGAGTAACTGCCAAAAATCTAGACCAATACTGAGATCTATTGACTATTGCTTGTATGCTTGTTTCTGAGGCGATAGATAATGCGCCCCTTGGTAAGATCGTAGGGACTTAGTTCAGCTCTTACCCTATCTCCTGGTAGTATTCTTATATAACTGCGTCAGATCCTTCCCGATATGTGAGTCAAGACTTGGCATCCATTATCCAAACACGCTCAAAACGTGGCATTGGGAAGAGATTCTGTAACTGTACCTTCCATGTCAATGAGATTCTGTTTCTTTATCATTCGGAATAAATAAACCTCCTAAATCACTTACATGTTTCTCTCAAAATATTTCTATGATTTGTTCCAAGATGTAGTTGTTAGAAATAACTAACTTTTTTTTCCTACCTTTTCCAGTGCCCAATTACCAAATATGGCGCAGAATTTCTCCCCCAGTTTTATTTCGTCGGGCTTCTCGATCTGTAATAAGTCCACGAGATGTCGATAAAATTGCGATTCCCATACCCCCAAAAATTTTTGGAATTCTTTTACGATCAGAATATATTCTTAGGCCAGGTTTGCTAATGCACTTGATAGCTGCGATGGAAGGTTCCTTTCCCCTCCCAAAATATTTTAGCCTGATATCCAAAAAATTATTTTCGTTCTTTCCGTGTTCCGTAACGCTTTTTATAAAACCTTCTTCCAGTAGGATTTGTACGATACCTCTAGTCATTTGAGTAGCAGGTATTCTAGCCATAGCTTTCCTTTTTGTGTTAGCATTTCTTATCGAAGTAACTGTGGCAGAAATAGCGTCGTTATTCATGAAATATCAATCGGTAGTTATTGCAGTTGTTGGTACCGAAGTAGTTCCTAACGTCTATCTTTTCTTTTTTGAACGAAATTGGGGCTCGAAGCGTAAATAAAGTTCTGTCCTATCTACTCATTTTCATTAATCATTTTCCCTTCTTGGACTTAAATTTCTATATTTGAGATAGTTTCTATTTGACAACTCTTCAAACCCGCATTTCTATGAGAATTCACGTTTATCCAAGTTCGAAAAAGCAGAAGTTGACGACCTGTTTTCATTTCATTCATTAGTTATTGCAACACTTCAGGGGCTAACGAGACTACTCTGGCAAAATTATATTCCCTCAATTCTCTTGCTACTGGACCGAAAATCCGAGTCCCTCTGGGATTTCCTTCCTGGTTGACGACGACGGCTGCGTTGTCGTCAAACCCAAGGACCATTCCATTGTGTCGTTTCATTCCTTTCCGAGTGCGCGCTGCCACCGCCCTAACTACTTCCGATCTTTTCAAAGACATGTTGGGAGCGGCTTCTTTGACTACGGCAACAATAATATCGCCTACACCTGCGTATTTGCGGTTGCCGGTTCCTAGCACCCGAATACACATCGATTTGCGGGCTCCGCTATTGTCTGCTACATCTAAATAACTTTGAATTTGAATCATTTGGTATCGCTAGTGAAGAGAAGTAGTAAATTTAGTTATATATGTATTCATATGAATATAACTATATACATAAATATATATATATATATAGCTACATACATATCACATTTCGACAAAGAAAATATGTTTGACCCACACCACACAAATGGGTAGGGGGAAGAGTAAATTTAAGTTGCTGATGTTGCAGCGTAAAAATTAAATTACCGATACCACAACGTCAATGATATCGAGGCAGTAGTTAACTTAATTAGATATGTCTGCTATAGAAATTGGGTTTCAATGCTATTGACGTAACCGGCACAATCGTTGAATTATTTGAATGATTTGCCGGCTTCTCCGTAGAAAATTAATTTTATTTACAATAAAAAGTTGATGGAGGGGGAAACATTACTGATTATTGGTACCATACGTTTGCCTCTTCAAAATACCATGTAGGAAAGGATTGCAGGTATTACATTTTGCATTCATCGAGAATATTACTATTCCCTCCACCGCTTCGAAAAAATCACAATTTCTTTGAAATCACTAATCGGGTAGGTATAGGCATCTTGTGCGCGGCCATCAACATAGCAGCCTCAGCCACATCTTCCGATACTCCACCTAATTCATAAATTATTCGACCGGGTTTGATTACCGATACCCAGTATTCTGGAGATCCTTTGCCTGAACCCATACGCGTTTCGGCTGGTCTCATGGTGATCGGTTTATCGGGGAAAATGCGTATCCATAGTTTCCCACCCCGACGGGCGTGTCGCGTTATTGCTCTCCTCCCCGCCTCTATTTGTCTAGCTGTAATCCAAGCAGGTTCAAGCGCTTGAAGTGCAAATTTTCCGAATGAAACTACGTTGCCTCGACTGGATATTCCCTTCAATCTTCCCTTATGTTGCTTACGGTATTTAGTTCGTCTGGGGTTGCAATCGATGCTGACAAAATTTTTTTCATCTCTGCTGCAGAACCGGATGTGGAAGTCTCCTTCCAACCGGCTCCTCGTAACTCCAATACTCCTTCTAACTTCTGGCAAATCAATTAACTGCTAGCTTTTGTGTCGCTTTATCCGTTTTTTATTCCGTCTACGAGAAGCGATTTTGGTACTATTCAGCACCAAATCTACGGGCGGGAATGGGCTTCATTGTCCAAGTCTTTTTCTTTTTCCAACCCCAGACCTGTGAGCTTCCCCCGCCATCCCACTTGCCAGATTTTGTTATTCATGGACTGAATGAGATTTGGAAGTTTCCTCGTTGTTTTAATCTTTTTGAGCAGACGTTTAGGTCCTCCCTCTCGGCAACGGAGCTGTAGTACCACATTTCATCCCAGTTTTATCGAGTCAATGTTCTCAGTAGTAATTGACTTGAAGCTCTTTCCCAACTGTAATCATGCTACATAACGTCACCTTTTGAGAGTTAGGCGGTTAACCATACGACTAGTTGTGGGGGAAAGAAACGACTTGAAAAAGTTATATTCCCCTGAAGTTACCGTGAAATAATATTTCAGCTTTCCTAGAGAAAAGGTTTCAACGGATGAAAAGTTTTTTCGCGGCGAACTAATTCCTAATTTTGCTGCGCATTTAGGATTCGCTTATTGAATATTCATTGGTAAAGGTAGGGTTTAACTCCCATATTTCCTTTTACGGGCAAAAAGATGTTTTTTAACGAGTCGCCCACTAAGCATAGCAGAGATATTTTAAAACTTAAAAGAAAAGAGATTGAAGTTGAAATAAGATGAAGCTACCCCAATTTGCATCGAGATTTCTCGAAAAGTATATTTATTACATTGCGTAGGAATCACTAAGTATCTCGAAATATCCAAATCTTTATACCCAAAACCCCATAAATTGTCTGAGCTGGGTGGCAACAATAACTAATGTCGGCTTTAACTGTTTGGAGGGGAACTCTACCTTCTCTAGCCCATTCGACTCGAGCCATTTCACTACCATTTAGACGCCCGGATATTTGTATCTTAATGCCTCTACCATTGGTTCTTCCAACCAGTTCAATGGTTTTTTTCATAGTTCGTCGAAAAGGAACTCTACTTCTTAGTTGCAAGGCAACGTGTTCCGCTAAAATTTTTGGTTCTCCATACGGCTGGGTAACACTAGTTAAAGTCACTCGGAGATTTCGATTTTCGAGTCCTAAAATGTTTCCCAGCTCACTTTTCATTTGACTAATCCCCAAACTCTGTTCCTCAATTAATAAATCAGGAAATCCGGTATGTATATCAATCTGAATAAGATCTGTTTTTCGCTGGATTTCAATATGCCCAATTCCACCGTAGTTAGAAACATTTTTAAATTGTTTCTGAATATAATTTTCGACAAAATTGCGTATCTTTCTATCTCCTTCGAGAAACTTCGGATAATCCTTCTTCTGCGTGAACCAATAAGAATAATGTTTCTAATTTACACCGAGTCGAAAACCGAGTGGATGAATCTTTCGTCCCATACCTATATTTCTCCAACTCACTATTAATTTTTTTTTGTAACTTGTTTTTATTTCTCACTATATTTTAATTAGTCATCAATTCATATGCGTTCTTTTTTTTCTTCATTTCTTAACAGACTTAGAGTTCGGTTGAATAGTTACTTTACACGTGGGTCGCCTTATTGGGTAACCACGCCCTTGAGCTCGCGGACGAAACCTCCGCAGATACGTGGAGTTATCTACCCAGGCTTCACTGATGAACAAATCAGATTTATTTAGTCCAAGATTGGTGCTTGCATCTGCAGCTGCGGAAAGAACCAACTGCGATACGGAGTAACACGCTCTATAGGGCATGAATTCGGGTAATACAAGTGCTTCTTCGTACGAACAATTTCGTATCCGATCAATAATACGTCGCATTTTGGCAGCTGACACACGGACATTCTTTCTTGCAGCGTTCGCCCCTAATTTTTTTATGTTTCTCATGACATATGATTTCCTAATTATCGACGAGATCCTTTATCGTTTTTGGCATGTCCCCGAAAATTTCGGGTGGGTACAAATTCCCCCAGTTTATGACCCACCATACGATCGGTTACGTAAATAGGTAAATGCTCCCGCCCATTATGGATGGCAATCGTGTGACCGATCATAATAGGGACTATTGCAGAAGCACGAGACCAAGTCGTAACTAATTTTCTCTCTTTTCGTATATTAAGGTTTCGAATTTCCCTTATTAAGTGATTGGCAACAAAGGGACCTTTTTTTGATGAACGTGCCGTGGACAGTTACTCCTTTCCTAATACTTCCATTTATCAAGAACCTCTGCGTCGACGAAGTATGAGGGGATTACTATACCTTTTTCCGCGACTCCTTGCTCCAAGTGCGACGTGTCCCCAGGGGGTCGATGGCTTTTTTCTGCCGATCGACGTTCTACCCTCTCCCCCTCCGTGTGGATGATCCACGGGATTCATAGCTGAGCCCCTCACCTTGGGTCTCTCTCCTAACCATCGCTTGGACCCCGCTTTCTCCAAATTTTTATTGTTGATATCTATGTTTCCAACCCGGCCTACACTAGCTAAACAATCTTGAGATACTAAACGAATTTCGCCGGAAGGTAATCTTAGTGTAGCTAGTCGACCTTCTTTTGCAACTACTTTGGCTACTGCACCAGCTGCTCTAACTAATTATCCACCTTTTCCAGATTTCAGCTCTATATTATGTATAGTAGTCCCTAAAGGCATTTTGGTTGAAGTAGACCCTCCTAATGCGTCCTTTCATTAATCATTAATAAAGGGCGACTTGGGAAGACCCCTTCCCAAACTGTACAAGCCCCTTTCAGGGCATACAGCTTTCTGGATGCGAAAGAATAGAGGTGAAATATTATGTCAAAGACACATGCCCACTCCATTTAATTTAATCAACACTTGTTGAAATAGGGGCAAGTCATTCTCAGCCCCTTTTACCACATCCTCGGCTTCTTTTTCGTTTGCCCGCACCTGTCTTTTCCAATATTTATCAGGAATTTGGCAACAGAATTGATGACTTCGATGATTCGCGCCAACATTTTTTAATGTTCGGAATAACTTAGGAAACTCCTGTTCCTGGCATTTACTTTATATAATTACGTCTCCTCGCATTTTTATTGTATGTCACCTTACCTTGTTTGTAGTTTCGGTATTGCCTCTGACCGTCAATCCGAATTGGTTTTTTGATTTTCTACTTCCGATATGTTATGTGTAGAAAATGCTCCCCGCCCCGCTTATTGTCCCAATTTCAAAACTATTTACCCGTTTCCATATTATCTTACCCTTGCAAATTGATGCGTTTTCCATCTTCATTAAATTTTGACACATGCTATTGTCCTCAGTTGGTTACCCAACAAAGTTTACTCCGAAGTTTTTGGCAACTTCGAAATAGTGCCGGGTTTGCGGGTCTATCCTACAACCCAATCGATTAGTCTCTGAACACGCAAATCATCTATTCAATCCGCGCTCAGAGGTAAGGCATTTCCTACTGAAATGGATGCGTCGTGGCCAGATATAACGACGTCTCCAATCTCCATTCCCCGTGCATGCAAAATATATCTCTTCTCACCATCTACGTAATTGACTAAACAAATGGATGCATTGCGGTTGGGGTCGTACTCGATACTTGCTATTCTTCCAGTAATATCCAACTTGTTTCTCTGGAAATCAATTTTGCGATACAGACGTTTGTGAGCGCCCCCCCTGTGTCTACTGGTTATTATTCCCGTACTGTTACGTCCATTTCTAGATATTTTACCATGAGTTAATTTTTTACAGGGTTTACGTCCTTTTGCTTCCACGAAACTTCGGCTTTGGCCACTCGGGATATACGTTTCATATGCTTATATAGCCATACCTTTTTTTCCTCGTTCAATAGAATTTATTTTTTTTTTCAGGGAAAAACTGGAGAAGAAAGAAAAGTCTAAGTCTGACTTAGAAACAACGGAATAAAATAATTTCTTCTGAGCCTAACAATCATTTTCTTTTGGCTTGTGGAATTAAAGTTTAACTTACTTACTCTTTTTCCTTTGCTATTTGCTATTCGACTACTATTTGTACCTTCTACCTTGACATCGAAGAATTGTTCAATCCAATTTTTCATTTCAGTTTTAGTTAGTTTTGAATCTACTTGAAAAGTATATTGATTCTGCTGCAAAAGACGAATAGACTTTTCAGTAATAACCTGATTCTTCGACTTATCCGTAATATCCCTCTCACTTCTCCTCCCATTTTTCAGGAGATAAAAAAAAATAGATATATATATATATATATATATCTAATCTTCCCTTCCTCTCTCTTTGAAATCACTCCTGTATAGTTTACAGGTTTCCTTTTGGGTTCTCAATGACTTTAGTTTCATTAATAATTATCTTCTTTTTGATTAATATTTATTGAATCGTTGCATCCAACAGGAGTTGAACCTGTGAATTCGCCAATTATGAGTTGGGTGCTTTGACCGTTCAGCCATGGATGCATGAGATATTTATTTCATTATATGTTAAGTTGTCCCTATCGGGTATCTTCATAGATCCCATTATCGAAATCACACGGAATACCTTCTTTTAGACCCACTTCGAATTATGGTACGAAACTTCTTTTTTTCTTTTTTCTCTTCAAATGATTTGTATTAAAAGCTGGTTCCGCTATCCCAACTAGTCCGTCTATGCAACTTACGAAATAGTTATATCTTCTTCGGTAATTGATCCTGGCATTCTCCTATCTAGCTTGTACTTGTCTTTTCGCACCCAAAATCACTTGCTAGGAAAATGATCCCTTGTCTATTCCGGAGGAGATATAAGTATTTCCGCGCAGTGCACAGCTGGAGTTGCGCAGTAACAACTCACGCCGTTACATTCAACCGAGTATTTAGGCGAAAAGAGAATGCCCCCCCTTTTTTTTTATCTATTCATATGTTATTATTTTCTTGATATTGGTGAGAAGACTTGCCTGTGAGACAAGCGTGGGCTTGTCAGGCCGTGACAAAAAAAAAGGTCTCTGTACGAGGAGGGAATCGAACACCGCTTTAGAGATGATTGATTTAGATATGATTGAGTGCGGGCGGGACTCGATTCGAACCCTTGGCCATAGTCAGTATGAACTGGAACCTTACCACTACCCGAAGAATCAATGAATAATCAAAAAGGTTTGTGGATTTCGTTTCAATCTCAGTGGAGTCTCCCAGTTAGTAAATCCGGCAAAAAGGAATGAAAATTCGGTTTAGCGGTTGACAGGACTGGAGATATATTCGTACAATTGAATCGGTTCACATAACTCCATCACGTTCCCTTGCTTCGAAACAAGGGTAGGCACACCAGACACGAAATGGAGTAATGCATAGTACGGAGGTTCGAATCCCCGCGAGGCGTCCGTAGCAGAAGTCGTCTTGCATTTCTGGAAGAAGTCTCCCGACCCCTTCTTTTCCACCAAGAGAAAGAATCTGGCCCGGCGGGGAAGTTCTATTTGGTCAATCTCCATGCTTGCCTCTCCGAACGAAACGAAGTGGCGCCGAAAACGCATCTTCGTATCGAGAGACGGGTGGGTCCCGTTGCTTCGGTGTCCCCCGAAGCTAAATCTATCAAAAGAAAATAAAATCCTTGGGAAATTTCATACTCCCTAGTATCCAATCCGTAAAACTGGAATGTAAATCCTTGGATTGTTGACTACTAAGACTCTATTTCCTCATTCTATGGAGTTTTGTTTTATAGGTAGGTAAGGTCGTAAGCCCCACCTTTTATCTT